CAAGGCGGACAGAGAGGAGTGGGAGCGGAGAGGGTGTGAGACCATAAATGAGAGTGACTACGAGTCGGATGATAATGAGAGTGGCTACGAGTCGGAGGAGAATGAGAGTGACCATGAGCCGGAGGATACCCCCGGATGGGGCGAGAAAGTAGATAGAGGCGATGTCGATAGTGTCGATAGTGTCGATAGTGTCGATAGTGCCGGCAGCATAGATGGGGTCAACGAGGTAGGAGGGAGGAGTGAAGGACTGACTCGGGAGGAGGCGGAGAAAACCCGCGACTTTAAGCGCGCACACCCTAACCTAAAGGAACGACTAAAGGGGGAGGAAGAGTGGGCGGAAGACCGCATCGTTGGGTGGGTAGCGTCTAACGTTAAGGTGGACCCGGATGTAAAAAGGAGGGTGATGGACCTCTACGGCAAGGTAGAGGAGTCGGCATACAAGGAGGCGTTACTCCCGCAGAACCTGGTGCCTAGTACGACCCTGGCCGGCGTGCCCTATCCATTAGCCGGCCCGTTGGAGCAGGGGAAATCCAGGCTGGCGTCCACTCCCGCCCGTTATCAGGAGTTAGTTAATCTACTCAACAAGGAGTGTACACCCGTCATCGAGGCTTGCTACATGCTCTACCGATCCTTCCGCCCGGGGGTGAGCACCTACTTCAAAAGAAAGTGCGCGGTACAGCACCTATTTGCCACCTCTTACGAGGAATCCGCCGGTTACCCACGGCTTGTCCCCAGGAATGGGCAGGGCTCCGCCACCCTAGCTAACCTGAGGCGCGACCTCAAGCGCGTCATACGGCAGGTTATTGACTTGCTCATCCTTCCGGAAGGGCTTGGGCTGGAGGAAGTGGACATGGTGGCCTGCCATACGGGGATCTATGCAGGTCTTATGGGGCCCACCAAGGCTCCTAACACGTGGCAAGCTTACGGGTCAGGGGCCTTTTGGGCCTTCATCTTCGACAAATGGGGAGGAGGAGGAGGGTGTCCCAAAGCCCTGCTCAAGCGCATCCTCTATTCGGGGCTAAATGGAGCAAGCTTAACCAGCAGGCAGGGGGCGATATCCGCTTGTGTCAAGGAGGCGTATGGCGGTGGCGAGGAAACGGGCCTTGACTTGTACCTCCGGGAGGTTCTCGCTCACCCGATTCTGCAAGAACTGGCCCACTTCCAAACCACGCTGGGGTCCAGGAGCTCTGTCCACCTCCCTACCCGTTTAAGCCCCTACTACGGCAAACAGGAGGAGGAGTCTAGTCGGGACAGGCCCCGCGGCAGTAGGTATCATGAAGGCTTGCTAACCTCCCGGATCCTGGCGTCTCACGAAGTCGCTCTCCTGATGTACCTGGCGGAACACATTGAGGTGAAGCGGCTTGGGGTGCCGCTCAGTTTCGAAAACGATGGGTTAGTCCTACTCACACGCCGATCGGACGTAGATGCCACCCTCGCCTCCTTGGACACCTTCCTGAAACAAATCAGCCTTAGCTTCCTCGGGGTTGAGATCCCTGTCGAGCGCAAGCTCTAGCTGGCGCCACGTAGCTTTCGCCCCACCCCGTCGCAACCGTCGACAGTGTCGACACTATCGACACTATCGACACTATCGACACTATTGACACTATTGACACTATCGACACTATTGACACTATCGACACTATCGACACTATTGACACTATCGACACTGTCGACACCGAACTTAGCTCAGGCTCAAATTGGTGAATCGTACTAAGCTAAGCCGGGGTGACACTCCAGCGCTAGGTTCCCTATCCTTCTCTGTATTATATTAACCCGCGACGGGATTGGGAATTGAACCACTTCTATGATGATTCGGGTTAAACTATCCCGATGCAACTAATTCTAGGGTTTGGTCGTCTTCACATCAGTTATTGAATTGAGAGAGGCAAACGAGTAAGCAATTTGAAACGTCTTTTCCTTATTTTCTTATGAGATAGAGAGAAAAAGCCCCATCCAATAGAAATATAGATTTCCCTGAATTCAGAGCATGAGAGATGGCTTCCCAAAATCCGTTACGTCATTTTTCAATCTGGTTTTGGCAAATTAAGCCCCAGTAAGATGTTTTTACCAGTCCTGGGGTGCCTTATCCAACGCGAAATCGAGATGGAAAACCCAGCGTAATTGAAAAGATCGAAACAAGTGGAAGCAGATACGGATGACAAACAGAGCTTTTTTTTCCTGCTCAAAATAGTTTTTATGGGTCCCACACCATGGGGATAGGATATGAGCGAAAGTAGTCTATTATTCAGTTTGCTTGGCCTATTTGTTTCGTTAGCCCCGATTTCAAATGAAAAAATATTGTTCATTTAAAAGATTTTTCGGAAACAGGTTGCAAAGGAGTCAAGGTTGCCTCTACCTATACCCAACATTTTCGTAACCTTATGCAGCCTCTAGCTCTACTTGGTGTACCAGCATCCTATTCCTGCCGGTACTAGCTCGCCTTTTGCTACACTTCCGGTCTCTCTTTCCTACTGATAATCTTTGAGATGTGAGCTTTGAGATGTGAGATTGCTCGTAACAACTGGTGACAGAAACGGCTTGACCTCCCCGAGCTCTCGTGGTACAATCTTCTTCCTACGGAACCTAGACTTCTGATTCGGTTCGCGGAAAGGAAAAGGGAGAGTGGAATGCAGCGGGGCTTGATCAGCGGCTCATCACGGAACAGGCTGACTAAGCCACAGTCACCGAAACAAATAATCTATTAACCTATTTTTCTTCTTTTTTTTTTTTTAGATCCCCGGTTTTTTTTTCTCGCTGCTACTTCGGCGCCGTCGTCGCTGGTAAACTCCAAGTAGTCGTCAGACCCCATCTCCTAAAGATCCATATTTCGGTTCACCTACTTATTACGTAGTTCATGTAGTTCATTAGGTTGCTGAATCCCCTTCAGGTAGCCTCGTCGGAACGAAATGAAGAACGGGAGTGATATATCGAAACTGCCCATATTTCAAAATTCAAAATGGATTCCTTATTGAAAAATGATTAATGATGTGGATAAGCTGATACCGACTCGTCAATCTCCTCCATACTCAATCCGCCTCATATTACTTGCACAAAAATAGGAAACTCATTAGCGAATCTATCCATCAATTTGATAGATTTTGTGTTGCTTATTACTAATACCGGGATCCGGGAATTGAGTGGGGCGCAAAGGCGAAGCTTTGAAAAAAAAAAAAAGAATTGAAAAGGCTATAATTCTTTTTTTTGTAAATTCTTTTGTACTTGTATTTGAAAACAAAAGAGTTTTGGACATCCCTTCTCGAGAGTAATTGAATGACGAGGAGCCGTATGAGGTGGGAATCTCACGTACGGTTCTGTATAGTGACATTGGAGCTGTCGACTATCCCACGACTACACCAAAGAAACCCAACTCTGCCCTACGTAAAGTCGCCAGAGTTCGATTAACCTCCAAATTTGAGGTAACGGCTTACATACCAGGTATTGGCCACAATTCGCAGGAACATTCGGTGGTCCTTGTGAGAGGCGGAAGGGTCAAAGACCTACCCGGTGTTAGGTATCACATTGTTAGAGGAACTTTAGATGCTGTAGGAGTGAAAGATCGTAAAAAAGGGCGTTCTAGTGCGTTGCAGAACATTGTCGCAACTCGTATCATTGCAGTGATTCCGTATCAGTTGTTCTGATATGTTAAATGTGTAGCCGACCCAGCATTGCCAGGGGACTGAAGCCTGCTACTACAAAGATTGATTACCATCCATCTATTTGTGTGAAACAACTTCGTGTCTAAGGTATTCCATTTTAGTAACTTGAGTTTTACCCGGACTCCCACCTAGAAAATCTTAGGACGTCTCTTCCTATTGGAACAGGTTCAGATTGCGACTACGGAGATTGGGTGAAGACTTTATGTACATTTCATTTACTGATTGGATCGATAAACCTACGGACATTCCTAGTAAGATAACTGAATTGCAAGATTTTTCTTTTCCATACCTAAACTTCGACTTTTTTTTATCCGTGGAGTAGGGGGAAACGGATACTCAACGCGCAATGAGTAAGTATGATTTGCATAATAAAAAAGAAATGGTTGAAAATGATTTCAGTAGTTTCTATTCAATCATATGGAAAGCTGTATTCGATGAAAGTCGCACGTACAGTTTGGAGGGAGATCCTCGACTAACCGGTGGATCCACCCTACAATATGGAGTGAAGAAGCCGAAATAGTAGCTTAAGATACCGCTGAAAGAAAAGAATTGATTGAAATCTGACATACATATTTGTAAACTCGTGTTACATCGGAGCAGTGTAGTGAACAGAAAGAGAAATATCGAATCGGATCCAATTTATCGCAATCGATTAGTAAACATGCTAGTTGATCGTATCCTGAAAAATGGCAAAAAATCACTAGCTTATAAGATTTTTTATCAGGCTATGAAGCGGATTAGATAAAAGACAAATAGGAACCCACTGTCTGTTTTGCGGCAGGCGGTGCGTGGGGTAACTCCTGATGTAGTGACAGAAACCAAACGTGTAGGTGGATCAACTTATCGAGTTCCCGTTGAAGTAGTACCCGCAGAAGGAAAAGCTTCGGCTATTCGGTGGTCATTGATCGCGTGTCGAAAACGCTCAGGTCGAAGTATGGCTTTAAGATCGAGTGATGAATCAATGGATGCCGCCAGAAATTCTGGTAGTGCCATACGGAAGAAAGAGGAGACTCATAAAGTTGCAGAAGCTAACAAAGCTTTTGCCCATTTCCGTTAGTTTCGGATTCGTTCCAATCCACAACGAAAAGGTTGTGGATTGGAACCGGGGCGCGAGGTGTCGGGGAATCCAAAAAAACTATGAAGAAATGGCTGAGTAAGAAGTGGGCGGCAAATAGCGAGTGAGTGTCTAAGCCACAAGTGAGAATTGACAACTACTTCCTTCTTAGGTTGTCAATTACTAGACTCTTTCTACTTCTACTAGGGGGGGGGGCCAAAGCAGAGTTGCAGAGCGCCCCGTCAAAAGGCTTGACGCATGACTAGTTTTTCAGAGACCAATTTTGATTGGGACGCGCACCACGGAGAGGAAAATTTTAATTCTTTTTTTTGAAGGGAAAGCCGTGTTGCGAACCAATGGATAAAAAATCTTTGAGAGACCGAGAAAAAGCCTCTGTATCTAATAGTTTTGGAGACTTAATCGATTTTGGTTGACACAAATATGTTTTTGTGATATACTACCAAGTAACAGGCTTACTATCCTGGGGAATCACTAACTCCTTTTTGAAAACCGAAAATTACCATGACCGCAACTTTAGAACGACGCGAAAGCGCAAGCCTATGGGGTCGCTTCTGCGACTGGATCACCAGCACCGAAAACCGCCTTTACATAGGATGGTTTGGTGTCTTAATGATTCCCACCCTACTAACCGCAACCTCTGTATTCATCATTGCTTTCGTCGCAGCTCCTCCTGTAGATATTGATGGTATTCGCGAGCCCGTTTCTGGTTCTTTGCTATACGGCAACAATATTATCTCTGGTGCTATCATCCCTACTTCTGCAGCTATTGGGTTACACTTCTACCCAATCTGGGAAGCAGCTTCCGTCGATGAATGGCTTTACAATGGTGGTCCTTACGAACTAATCGTTCTTCACTTCCTACTTGGTGTAGCTTGCTACATGGGTCGCGAGTGGGAACTAAGCTTCCGTTTAGGTATGCGTCCTTGGATCGCTGTTGCTTACTCAGCTCCCGTCGCAGCTGCTACCGCCGTTTTCTTGATCTACCCAATTGGTCAAGGAAGTTTCTCTGACGGTATGCCTCTAGGCATTTCTGGTACTTTCAACTTTATGATCGTATTCCAGGCTGAACACAACATCCTTATGCATCCCTTCCACATGTTGGGTGTAGCTGGCGTATTCGGCGGCTCTCTATTCAGTGCTATGCATGGTTCTTTGGTAACTTCTAGTTTGATCAGAGAAACTACTGAGAATGAGTCTGCTAATGCAGGTTATAAGTTTGGTCAAGAAGAAGAAACCTACAACATCGTAGCTGCTCACGGCTATTTTGGTCGTTTGATCTTCCAATATGCCAGCTTCAACAATTCTCGTTCTCTACACTTCTTTTTAGCTGCTTGGCCCGTAGTAGGCATCTGGTTCACCGCTTTAGGCATCAGCACTATGGCATTCAACTTGAATGGTTTTAACTTCAACCAATCTGTGGTTGACAGCCAAGGTCGTGTTATAAACACCTGGGCTGATATCATAAACCGCGCCAACCTAGGTATGGAAGTTATGCATGAACGTAACGCTCATAACTTCCCTCTAGACTTAGCTTCTGTTGAAGCTCCTTCTATAAACGGATAATATCCGTCTGGTTTCGGGTTATGCAGCACAACTGGATACCAAACCCTTTAGCTTCAGAAGAGAGGGTTTGGTATTCAATGAAGTAAAGGTTCGTACGGTAGAACGAATAGAGAGGACGATAATGGCTTGTCAGAATCTCACGATCATCTGTTTCCAACCTTGAACTCTGAAAAATAGTTGGAATATCCTTTTAACTGGGACTTAATAGATTAAGAAGTTTTCTATTCTGATTTACAGAATGCTTGTAATCCACCAACCCTATGGATCAAACAAATTGGGAGTACATCCCTCATTTCACAAATTTTCTATTGTCTTGTTATATACATACAGTTAATATGTATGTGTATCAATCGAAGGACCTATCTGTCTAGCTTAATGGATGGATCTTGTTCACGTTCGGGAAGCCAATTAACAGAGAGAGGGGGCGGACGTAGCCAAGTGGATCAAGGCAATGGATTGTGGATCCATCACGCGCGGGTTCAATCCCCGTCGTTCGCCCATCTAATTGGGCAATTTGGTCCTACCGCTCCGCTTGGAGCAGAGAAAACTTGTTGAGGTGGATGGGGTACGTGCGGGTCTCCTCGACAATAACGATTTTAAATTCCCGATAACCTAATTCCGGTTTTGGATACAAATATTTGCAGAAACCACTAGACTCGTTTGAATTATTTACTCCATCCTATCTTGAAATTTTCAAAATTTTCGGTATAATAAATGTGGGAAATAGATAGTATCTACCGCATATAACTAATATGAAAAAAGAAAAGAAGGTAAAAAAGGTGGTAAAAGAAGGAGTAGGGAGTCCAGATTCTTCATCTGAAGTTTCGCAGTTAGTAGAAGTCAATATATTAAACTACTTCTTCGAATCATTTAAAAACCAACATCTCAAAGAATTTTTAACTAGTGCATCTTCCAGTGATAAACCTTTTATCAGATTATCTGACTTGTGACTTCTGAGTTCACTATTTTTACGCAATCTGCGTCATTCAGTAAAGAGGGGTAGTAGCATCACCCTGGAGATGCTGTTGTTGCTAACGATACCAATCTTTATGCATTGCTTGAGCGACAAAAGTTCAATCGAAAAAAGTTTTGTATTAACGAGAATCATTAATGGGGGTAATGAGGTAAGAAAAAAACAAGCAGAAAGTTATGGTGATTTATCCCGCAACTGCTTCCTCCGATTCGAAAGATCTTTATCTGTTGAAAAGAATGGGAAGGGGAGAGTACCTGTTTCCCACTACTTAGGTTCGAATGAAGATATTTCTGCAGGTTCAACGAAGGGGGAGAAGCAAGTTCGTTGTGATGGGATGATTCCCTTGCTTTCCGGTAGATGGAAAGCATGCATAGTGAGGAATTCACTCCTTGGCGGGGATATATCCAAAGATGAGACTGAGAGGATTCAATTATTTTGTAGGGATAGGTATTTACAAAATTCCATCGGGTTTTTCAAATTCTATAACCATATGGAAGTTTCTAAAAATGGAAGTGACTGTTACCGAAGTGATTTCGATTCGTTGCTCCTTCGGGAAATTCATAACAAGCGGGATCTGGATTGGTTACAAGCAACACAATTGAAAAACGATTTATTAAGTCCCGTAGTATCAGACTCCTGTGACAAAACGTTATTTAAATCCGTAGATTCAGCAGACCCCCGGGGGGGTGGATCGGTATCCTACTCCGAGCGAGAAGCCTTTTCCAATTCGTCTTCATTTACGTCTTGTAAAAAAACGAGGTCGTTTCATGACTGTATATCCGGAGTAGATTGTGACAAAAATGGGGAAGATTTTCCCATTCCACAGCCTTATTCACAAATGAGAAATGGATTGATAAATCGACTCACTGAATTTTTTTTGATAATTGAAAAATCAAATCTGATTTTTAATGGAGCAATAGTTGTTGGCGTCAGCGATAGCATCAAATCTGGGAAAGGATTTCCATTGAAAATGAAGCAGAATTTGCCATTTACTAGAGTAAATGCCAAAAATTTTGGGTTAGCAAGTAGCAGATACTTCGACTTCAATGAGATTCTTCCAAACTATTTTAAAGTGTCTTTAGGTATACCTAAAAAAACGATTAATCGAAGTGAAAATACTACTTCTTTAAAAAAATTGAAAGGAAAGGATAACATACATTCAATATATTCTCTAGTTAGATTGTATGGACGAAATAGAATCATACCTCTCTACTCGACATACATATTTCTTTTCTGTGACTATTTCTGCGCATTATCTGCTGAATATTTCTTCCGAATCAAATATCGGTTGGATGGCTGGACGGGGAGCGGGGAGTACACCGGTGTAACAAGAATTGCAACTGAATAAATATTATTGAAATGGAAAGAGAACGTAGAGCGTCTATTGAACGAATATAGTACCTTGAACGAATATAGTACCTTTCGAATCGATGAGTATAGGAATTTTCAGTCAAATGTGCATAGATGGCTCGATACGACCGAGGATTCGTCCTTGTCCTTCTCCCCTGTCGGGGAAGTCTTAAAGTCTGACTTGGAGGAATCAAATTGCCGTGTGTCAATAATGAGAAACGAGTTACTAAATAATATCGGTGCCAGTCTCGGTAGTACCAATCAACATAACGAGAACTATTTTCATCGATTTCTCAATGTTTTATTTATTTGTAAAACGATTGTTGCTGAGGTTACTCGCCAGAAAGTTCTGGTAGATACCATTGATTACTGCATCGAAAAATTGAACGATATAGATCTCGAGAAATTGAACAAGATAGATCTTATGAAGCTTGATGTTTTATCAAGTCTATTCGATGGTGACATTGACGAACAGATAATTTTTCTCAAAACAATTCTTGAAAGAAAAAAAAGTTTATTCATTGAGCCCAGACTGTTAGTGAGTAAAAAATCGGTAGGCTCTTCGACCGCACTAAAACCTGCAGTGCATCCCACTTTTCTCGGGTTGCCCCGCATCGAATCTATCCGAGCAGGATTCTCAAATGATGCTCTTTCCATTATGGGGAGACATTTTTGGAATCTGCTTCTGCATGATTTGAATCGTGGAGGAGGTTCAACTAGAGATATTGGTGGTAGTATTTTGAGATACATTTCCGATCAAGTGGATAAACTAAACTTTCTAGACGACTCACCTATATGGAACTGTGCTAGAAGCAACTTCATTCCGAGAATCAAAAGGGGTTTCTTTATTGGGAAATGCAACAGTAGTTATTTCAACGTGTTAGAAAACTTTTATATGGGCTCCGGCGATAAAACCATCTCATCTAATATCATCTCATTTATTGATCCCCAACTGTCAGATTCGTTATCATCCAATTCATCGAAACAAACAGCAGGGGAGATTGCTGATTATGTACTTACACCGATTCAATTTATTTCGTCTAATCTGCATGAATCTGCAGCATTAGTAACTCATTCAGATGGACTTTCCAATTCTATTTCGGATCTGAAGAGGTTACTAGCAAGTTTGAATTCATCCCCTTGTGAAACGATAGATTCGTTTCTATCTTCGTGCAGTAGCGGTGGAGTTTATTTGGAAAAGGCGTCGATAAACTCCGATTCATGGTCGGATCGGCGACCCCAACCTCGTCCTAAGAATCTGGTATTGGATCGAGTCAATTCAGAGAAGTTTATTGAAGATGGATCAGGCTCGAAGAATGCTTCCACCAAGAATCGAGTCTATCAAAATGATTTGTCTATTAGGTATTTATGGGAACCGGAAAAACTGGAAACACTTTATTGGTCGCTAAGACTCCCATTCTGCAACGGCGTAACATCGAGTTCCCTAGGAGGATCGATTGGAAAGGAGGTTCCGCGCGAAGATGCGGAGTTTGCAGATCCATCTATCCGGAGAGAAGCTATTCGTCCATCCCATTTCATCAATTTCAATGAATTATCAAAAGATTTGAACAGATATAAGATCTCTTGGATTTTTTGGAAAGACAGTATCGGTGAAAAATGGAGCTTATTTAGAGATTATATACCTTGGTTTCTTACCCCCACCTGGTGGAGATATTTTTATGATCCGATTAGAGAAACATATCCAGAAGTAGTACTTAAAATAAGTTATGACTCAAATCACAATATTCCTAGAATTTCTAAAAGAATTGCTGAAAATGTAGTAAGTGGTGCGAAAGCCTATTTGCTCCGAAGCCTGCAAAGCCTAGGATTGAGATTCGAAAACGATTCTATCAATACTCTATTATCTGAGATAGATCTTCTTATTCTCGAAGAAATTCATGATGAAGCGGAGATGTTACATTCAGGAGAATGGTCAGTATCTCAATTTTCCAACAGGTCTATCTTTTATTACTTTATCCTCTCAATATTATTCGTTCTTGCATTATTCAAACAACCTTTGTCTGCCGTTTCGGGTTCCAATTCCTTTCATTCATGGAAACGTTTCGATACTATTGAACTTTTGACAGACCCAATGCGTGGATCCTATTTGAAAAGGGTAATGTATTTTCCTTCGACAAGCTAAATGTCAACGAGAGATCTACTAATCTATTCTTTGAATAGATTCTTGAATTATGTAAATAATATAATCTTTTTTTTATTTGTGAAAAATGAACTCGATTCATGGATACTTCGTAGAGAAAGCTCCGATATCCTGGATAGTAAGAAACAACTACTGACTCAATATTTAGTAACGAATAAGATTCTTTACAGGTATGCGTCGAAATTGAATTCCAATTATGAATTATTGAGCAACGAGATTTCTCATGAACCTTACCCACAAGAAAGATCTAATGTTTTGGCATACTTACTTCAATTCTGGCAAAATGATCTATTGAGTCACAAGATCCGTAAGTTGGATCCTGCGGAGAAGTGGGCTTTTTCCGCCCTCGAGAGAAATATTCTATTTTCAGTAACAGCGAGACGAAGAGACAGTCTACTAAATATGCCATGTCATGACATACCTATCTCACTCCAATCGGGATTATTACCATCTAAAGGAATTTTGCTAGTAGGACCCATAGAAACTGGCCGATCTTCTATTATTAGAGATGTAGCATTCAATTCCTACTTTCCAGTGGTGAAACTACCACTAAAAAAGTTGATATACAACCGATCCTTTTTTAATAATGTACGTGGAAATTTCATCTCGAAAGAGAGCGTACACCGATTAAATCTCGTTTTTGAAATAGCGGGAGAGATGTCTCCTTGTACACTATGGATTCAAGATATTCATGAATTGAATATTCATCGTTCGTATCATAAGCTAGAAGCTGATCCAAAATTCTTACTTTGCCAAATATTGAAGGGTATTGGTCACAGGCGCAGCAACTCCAACATCCGCAAGAATGTTGTTATTGCGACGACTCACGTACCTGCGAGGATAGATCCAGCTCCAGTAGCTCCGAACCGGTTAAACTAATTAATAAATTTTCGAAAGTCCAACGGGTGTCAACGTCAGAAAGAATTGCCAATTCTATTACGTATCAAAGGTTTCGAAATGGAGGCTAATCCGCCTCTTCTTGAAGGTACTGGGTCTGGAACTACGGGTTATAGTAAACGAGATTTATTTCTTTTTGCGAATGAGGCGTTGTTAATAGGTACTTCCAAAAGAGAAACTATTGTATGTAGCGACGCAATTGGATTAGCTTTGCATAGACAACACTCGACTGCTAGTGATATGGGCAATGGGATAGAATCCGGTTCTGAATGGGAAACCTCTTCTTACGAGGTAGCAGAAGCTACTTCAAAGAATAGTTTGATAGATACTCATCTCACACATATTCCATTTATTGGTCGTGACGCGTTAAAAATGCGATTTTATTATTTGTCTAACTGGTATGTGGAACCTTCAATAACCGAGTCAACAATTAATGAATTCACTCTATTTTCGCATATCCTAGGGCTACTAGCTGGATTAGTAGCTCGCGATTCGTTCCAAATGGATATGAGAAAGAAAGAGAATTTCATTGTTATTGATAAACTTGTAGAGAATGACTTGAACCTAGCTTGCGGTGTCCTAGAAAACCTCTTAACTAATTTTTCACGTTCAGAAATCTGTAGAGACGAAAGTCAACACAATAATAGTCTTTCCTTTCCCTTTCCTATTGATAAACCCAAGTATTGTTCAGGTGCAACCTCTACAAGTCGCTCTTCTAAATTTATGAAAAAGGGGCTATTTAGTAGTCTAACCGACTTCGAAACGCGACAGTCACCCGAACTAATGAACTCAAGCCCGACGGAGGTATCGCGTGAGATTACTTGGTCCCATAAGGCTTGGCGTCTTCGTTTCCTGCGAAGCGGGACTTATGAATTGATGAGGGTATTATCTGAACCCAATCATCTGTATAATTTAATTCTCCTTTACCAAAATCAGAATTATATACCCCAACAAGATTTCGAATTCAATAAGATTAAAGGTGACAAAAGTAAATGGTCTGAGAAAAGCGGATACCTTTTCAGTTTTGAAAAATCTGTCACTAATGTGACAGATAAACCTATTAAAGGATTGGAAAACCGGTTGGATAACATGTTGTTACGTGAGCAATTTCTCGAATTGGGAATATCCGGCGACTCATCTAATGAATATGAAACACATTGTAATCGATTTGGTGAAACGACTCGACTCTTCGGGGGGCGCTTCATCTGGGACCCCATGCTTCTGTTCCAGCCAGATCCTAACGTTCCTTCCTCGCGTCGCAGCTTGTTGCCGACGAAAGAACTGGCGCGGAGGCTTTACACCATTTACGGTATGAGAAGGCAGCGCCTCAAGAAAATGTCAAATAAAAAAATTAAACATTTCTTTCTCTATCGTGAAGATAATCCGAAATTGAAACCTGACTCATCTATTAGGCGGTGGAATAATATTTCTTTGGATGAGGAGGAGCGAGATTCCGAATACGTCAAAGAAACTTCTTCTATCGATATACATTTGCAATATCCGCAGACATTTAGTCCCGTTCGCTTGGATTGCTACATGGTAGCGGAAGATTTCCCAGAGCGATTTATTCGGTTTAGGCTTTTGGTTCATAGAAACAAATGGATGAGGCGGAACCGTTCCCCACTTCATGATTTTCTTATCTATAATATGTTGCTTGAAACTTATTAATACCTATGCAATCCGTTCCGGTTTGGTGGGGCGTCACTGGATGACGAAACAATCTTTTCATGAAACTTCAATGTCATAGAACAAGTATTAGATACTCCTCATTCTGTCTAGATCTCTAGCAATCTAATTAGAAGCCGAATCAGTAGAAGGAAAATAGAGATTTTCCTTTTACTGATACAAATAATCTTATTGTAGCATCTCAATTGATTAAGGAATTGGAGAACACTCCCTATCTGAGTCTCTCTACTCAAAAAGAAGATTGAGGAGGAATAATATCACGCTTGGAATAGATCCTCGATAAAATTGTGGATTTACTCTCCAGGTGACTGATTGATTTGCTCATTCCAATTATTCGATACATCGGATTGAAGTGATTGAAGTGGGTGGGGGCTCCCGAAAAACGACGCCCCAATAAATAGGGTCCTCGGGGGTATTCGGGGGGAGGGTAAGAACGCACAAGTCTTTCTCTCCTCAATTGTTGGGGCTTGAAATAAGCACGATAGTGAATCATTCACTGGTTGGTGGGTCATGGTCCAACGCGATTCAATTTGGCATATGTGTGAAAGTGAAACACAACTCTCCTGTTACTGGGAATTCTTGACGTAGATTCGAACGAATCTCCCCGGGTAGGATTCGAACCTACGACCAATCGGTTAACAGCCGACCGCTCTACCGCTGAGCTACCGAGGAAAGTGGTAGGGAATTCAGTCTCATACACACTCAAAGACCCTTGTTCTTCGAACCGCTTCTAATTCTGTAAGACGTTAAGCTTTCTCCGACATTTCATAAACTTCTTGTACACTCTAACTCCCATTATAGGAGGAGGCCGCGGCGATAGCAATCCCATTTGATTTGAATGGAAGGGCCGGGGAGGGGGGGGGCAATCGGTCGAGGTCGAGATCAACCCCACAAGCCCCCCACCACGATCAGTATCGATCAATCATCCATTAATAGTTTCTATTCCCCCCTTCCGAGAAGCATAGTAGAATAGCCGCAGGACTCCCCTACCCCGTAGAAGTAATCTATTTGAGGGAGAATAAATATTGAGGGAGAATAAATAGAGTGAAAAGTAGAGAGATAGAGATGGGGAAGATGAAGAAATAGTCGGGAGAAATGAACACGAATTGGAGCTTCGTGAAACGAAAGTAGCAGTTTACGGTAAAGGCGGAATTGCTAACAGCAACGGCAAAATAATTCCAGATATTAAACCGAATAAGTAGTTAGATATTCTGCCATTTTCTCCATACCGTATACCCTCTCCACCAAAGAGATTCAAAATGCCAGTTGCGTTGACAAAACCGTCGATTACATATTGGTCAAAAAGTAAAACCAATTTGCTGATAGAAATTAAACCCCGCACAAAAGAAATATTGTGGTAGTAATCGATATAACCTCGGTTAACTGACCAGTCTCGGACAAAACGCCCGAAAGTAGTTAATAAATTTTTATCTGCTAAGTTTAATTTATCAAATATTTTTAGCTCAACGAGTTTATCAGTTTGTCCGTACATATAGAAAGAAATTAGTATTCCAACGAGAGATAAACTTAGCGGACCCGTTGAACCCATTAAAACCTCCGTTAAATTTCCGAAATCTTTATTAGCTCCGGAAAGATAAGTAAGAGGAGTGAGCCACTCAGATAGTGAATCGAGACCAGTTTCTTTCCCAGTGAGATCAACTCCTATCAACCCAATTAATACAGTGGGTATTGCCAACGCAGTCAGAGGCAATGCCATAGCGAGATCTGATTCTTCGGGATGTAGTAAGTTTGGATCTGAATGGGCTTGAATCACCCCCTCACGGTTTGGAGGGAGATTTGGGGCCAAAAAGCTCTCTGTTTCTATACTTTCGTTTTGCCCCATATACTGTATTGATACATAACTATTACCGGTTTGTTTAGTCGGTGACTTCGACTGAGCCCCGCCCCACGAACTAATAATATTTGTGGATAGGGGAGAAGTATCGAAACTAGTCTGATTTATCCGATTGGCACGGAAATCTCCTTCAAAAGTGAGAAGATATATACGAAACGTATAAAACGCAGTGAGGCCCGCTGTAGTAGAAGCCAATAATCCGAGAGAAGGGGAGCTTAACCAACTTCCTGCAATAATTTCGTCCTTAGACCAGAAACAGGCCAGTGGCGGTATACCACATAGAGAAAGAGTACCCGGAAGAAAGGTAGTTCCGGTAATTGGCATGCACTTCCGCAAGCCACCCATGAGAAACATATTTTGACTTCTGGTAGGGGAGTATCCAACCAATTTTTCCATTGAATGAATGACTGAACCAGATCCGAGAAATAGCAAAGCTTTGGAATAAGCATGTGTAATGAGATGAAACAAGGCGGATCGGTAAGCGCCAATGCCCAAAGCTGATACCATATATCCTAACTGAGACATGGTGGAGTAGGCTAGACCCTTTTTAAGGTCTTTTTGAGCGAGAGCCAATGTGGCGCCTAGCAAAGCTGTTATTCCGCCTACCCAGGAAATAATGTACATGGTTGGGGGCAAGATTGAAATGAGGTTGAAAATCCTAGCTATAAAGAAAATTCCGGCGGCTACCATAGTAGCAGCGTGGATAAGAGCTGATATGGGCGTGGGTCCCTCCGTCGCATCTGGCAACCATATGTGAAGTGGGAACTGCGCGGACTTGGCAATCGGACCCGAAAATAGTAGGAGAGCAATTGTATTAGCAAAAATGGGAGTCACGACGCCTTGATTAGTTAATTCAGCGAATCAATCATACAATTCGAAAATCTCGAAGGTACCAGTTACCCAATAAACACCTGATATACCCAGCAACAACCCAAAATCTCCTATACGATTGGTCACAGAAGCTTTTTGACAAGCGTTTGCGGCACTTGATCTTGCAAACCAAAAACCTATTAATAAGTAAGAACACATCCCAACCAATTCCCAAAATATGTAAATCTGTATCAAGTTGGGGCTGAAAACTGACCCTGACATCGACGCGGTAAACAAACTCAAATAGGCATAAAATCTTACGTATCCTTAGTCGTGACACATGTAACTATCGCTGTAAACCATGACTGAAATACCCACAGTAGTAACTAATATCGACATAATAAGAGTGAGCGGGTCGATCAAAAAACCTACATTCAAACAGAAATCACTTCTTGGAATCCGAGCCCACAAATACTGTTGGATGGAATGATTAATAATTTGTTGTCGAAATAAAACAGAGGAAATAACCATAGCAGTGGTTAACGAAAAGATGTTAAACGCGGCGCACAGTCGACGGAAACCTTTCGTAGCTTTTGGAAAAAAGAACGATATTGATCCAGTCGAACGAGGAGCTACCAATGGACACAAGGGGATGAAAAAAGCATATTGGTTTGAAAGTTCCACGAAGGTATTAAATCCAAATTCAAGTTGTTGTTGTTTTTAACCCTTTCCTATTCCTGTTAGAAGTCAAAAACAAAAATATAAGAACAATATGAAATGGAATGTATGCAAATAATATAATTCAAATACAACTAGAAAAAAGACTTTATTTGTACACTTTTTTAGTTGCGTACTGCGACGATACACAAGAAACTTGACAATATTGAAATACGTCCGAGATACTTATTTAAGTTGTGGATTTCAATTCTAAAGCGGTTTGGTTCACCAGCCAACCCCTCATTGTTTTCTAGTATTAAAAAAAAACGGAGAGATAAAAAGAGAAAACCAGAATGGATAAATATGCAATAATTGACGTCGGTGGGAAACAACTCCGAGTAGAACCGGGAAGATTTCATGATGCTCGGCACTTTGCCCCAATTCGAGACGTTTTGAGGTCCAATACGAAAATGTCGATAAATCGAGTCTTACTTATTCGTAACGGATCTGGTATCGATATTGGTTATCCGTGGCTGGACGATGCAAGCGTCAAGGGCAGAATCTTACACGGTTGTTTTAAAAATAAACTAGTGATACAAAAGATCTACTCTAAGAAGAAAAAATGACGGACTCCCGGATACAGAGAAAAGATGATTCGATTTGTAGTTGATTCAATTCATTTCAGCGGTAAAAACTTAAACGATTGCTAACTAGTTTATTGTATTCAGTGACTAGGTACTTAGAAAGTTGATGTAGTGCTGATATATTATAAAGCTTCATCACTTCTTCTTTCTCTCTTTTTGCTCTCATTATTACTTAGTTCCTTTTTATTATATCTATTCTATTGATACGTATCAACATAGTTTTAAGTTAGTTTCAAAAGATAATGAATATATGGCAGTTCCCAAGAAACGTACTTCTGGGTCGAAAAAGAAGATTCGTAACCGTGTATGGAAAACCAGATCCATAGAAGTGGCATCAAAAGCTTTCTCCTTGGCTCAATCTGTGTTAGCCGGTCGTTCAAAAAGTTTTTATTACATAGCGGAAAAAAAAGATTCCGAAAAAAATAAGTAGTCTATAAGCAGTTTCTGAATATAGAGAGAAGATTTAGGCGATTGAATAGGGAACTCGGAAACGGAAGAAGAAAATCATACCAACCAATAGTATATTGGGGATTAGCAAATAAACCAATTTCAGCATTTCTTTATTTTTAATAAGTCAATAAAATTTGGAAATATTTTATTCATTTGACTGTTTCGACATTCTTATTTGGTGACGCGATAGTGCCCGTCACATAACTAAGTGCAATTGACGAAAAGCAGGCTCAATAGGCGATAAGTTAAAATTTGAATGACTGAGCTTGTTATCACAGCAACTAAATTTCATTAAATAAATGTCGTTTAATACTGGTAACTAGAAGAGAAGCTTTCAACGAAGGGAAGAGGAAGGGCTAGTATATACGTGCGGCGTGAGAGAAACGAACCTGAAAAAGTATTAAATTTAAAAGTTTTTTTTTATTTCAGAGTTTTTCCACATGGGTCAAGATGGATTACCTATGTGTGCGTTTCACTTCGTCAACTGTTTGCCTGGAAAAGGCAAAAAAAGAAAGAACTAGATATATCTAGTTCTTTCTTTTTTTGCCGTTAATTGTTTTGATGAGTTTGATTACCCCACATCTACTCGGAATAGCAGGATTTGAACCTGCGACCTCCATCACCCCAAGATGGCGCGCTACCAAACTGCGCCATATTCCGTTGTATATAGATGTATGAGTTTACGAGTTATTATATAATAGTCCATTATTATTAATAACCTCATAAATTAAATGTTAAACTACTAGTCTCTTTTTTTTTTCTTTTTACCTCGTTACTTCACTTCCTTCCTCTCCACTTTCTCGCTTCACCTATACACTTTTTTCTGTAATGAAGATGAACGTTGACTTACCAACCCACGCTGATGTAAAATAGATCTGCATTCGCATCTATTATAAGATAAGCCGCTATGGTGAAACAGGTAGACACGCTGCTCTTAGGAAGCAGTGCCAGAGCATCTCGGTTCGAATCCGAGTAGCGGCATCCTAAAATCTTGTAAATTTATTGTTTTTTTTTTCTTAAGGAGGTGAGGGAGAAGCTTATCTATGTGGGTAGGCCAAAGAAGTAATCTCATATAGGGTTCAATTGACTCTCCGAATCAATAGAACTTTTCAAATCAATAGAAATCAGGTACTATTTTCTATTTCAGTTGATTTTAGTTGACGAGGTAACAACTTTATCCCCTTTCGCTTCTGTAGAAAAAAAGAGAAAAATAGTATAGATTAATTGGTAGTAATTGCTTCGAAACCGATCAACCAAACTAATTTACTGGTCCTTTTTCATCACGACGTATATTTATATAGAGCGCACTTTTGTTAACATTTCGTTTCTGATGCTTTTTTCTGCTACTTCGCCAAATTTGATCAATTTATTTTATGAATTTGACAAACTGACTCTTTTTAGCAAAAGAACTATGACAATTGCTTTCCTTTGTACAACGGGGTTTTTGGTAATCCGCTGGTTTCAAACCAAGCATCTACCACTGAGTAATCTGTATGAGTCGCCGATGTTCCTTCCACGGAGCTTCTCTTTATTATACGTAGTTTCGGGATTCAGGAATCAGAATGGGTTGCTGGGCGCCACTACGGCACCGGGTGCTACGCCGACTCACGCCTTTGCAACTTTAGGTCTTCCTGAAGAAATGCAACAATCCACGCTGTTAGTACCTGCTTCGCAGTCTCACTGGTCGATGACGCATGTAAGTACGACGTCACTGAGTTATGCAACCTCGTTGTGCGGATCTTCGATGGCAATACCTTCATCGAGTCTTTCTTGCGGTGAGATAAACAAATATTTCGTTTTTAATTTGAATCATAATTACAAAAGGCGCATTTGCCTATTGAACGTCGATACCAACCAAAAACAAATTGATGCATGGAGTCCTCTTTATTTACTATCCCTAAATTCACGGAAGTGTCAATTGATAAATCGCTTAGATCGATGGGTTTACCGAGCTATAAGCCTAGGATTCTCTTTCTTAACCATCGGTATACTTTCCGGAGCGGTGTGGGCTAATGAAGCTTGGGGATCTTACCGGAGCTGGGACCCCAAAGAAACTCGGGCGTTAGTAACTCGGTCGATACATGCTACTTATCTCCATACTAGAGTAACTGAGAGGTGGATGGGAGGGGGGTCGGCTGCGGCGGCATCTACAGGATTTTCTTTAGTTCGGATCTGTTTCTCGGGGGTTAATTTGTTGGGAATCGGCTTACACAATTACGGATGGTTAGTATGAGAGCAAGAAAAGCTTTCGTTTTTATTGAGTAACAAAAAAGGGGTTAGTTGGAAGAAAAGCTACAGGGGGAGGAGCAAAAACAAACATCTACTAGATGAGTAGTCAGTCGTTACTTACATCTACTTATTTGTCTGTTTCTGTTTCTCCGCCCACATGTTTTTAATTCGGAGTATCAATTAAAAATAGAAACAATCACAGAATTGTGACTATCGTCGTACAAGTATTATTTATATTTATACAGCCGGAACCAGCAAACTTTTTTATCAAATAAGAGTCAAAAACAAAATAGTTTATTTGTATCAAGTATAAAAAAATATATATATATATATATATATTTTTTTAATTATTTTTCTGTCACCTCATATCGGAATATGAAGATAGGATTGGGGGTACCTCACTACTCCGCAGAGGTAAAATTAAATTTGGATGTGAACCGATGCCTAATATTGGTAATAGGAGACAAATCGAAATGAATAACTCCCTCGGACCAAAATCAATTAAGTAAGGATTTGATTCGTTGACTAGCCTGTAACCATAAAATATTCGGCGTAACATAGATAACAAATAGATGGAGGTTAATACTGTACCAATTGCTTCTAACACCGTAATCCCGATTTTAAATAAAAATGAATATCGCCCGCTTGTAACAACTCCCGAAAATACCAATAATTCGGATACGAAACCGCTCATTCCTGGTAATGCAAGAGATGCCAATGAGAATACAGTAAACATGGTAAATAGTTTGGGCATCGGAGTTGCTATTCCTCCTAGTTGATCAAGAAAGAGGGTACGGGTTCGGTCGTAGCAAGTACCTGCAAGGGAAAATAATGCCGCGCCGATTAAACCATGGGAAATCATTTGCGATATGGCTCCGTTAATACCTGCGTCTGTCAGGGAACCGATTCCGATGGCTACGAAACCCATATGGGAGATTGACGAGTAGGCTATTCTTCTTTTGAGATTACGCTGACTCATAGAAGCTAGGGAAGCATATACAATTTGAATTGCTCCGAACACTATCAGCCACGAGGCAAATAAAAAATGTGCGTGGGTCAATAACTCCAAATTGATTCGAATCAGACCATATCCTCCCATTTTTGATAATACCCCAGCTAGTAGCATACACGTGCTATAATGTGCCTCTCCATGAGTGTCCGGCAACCAAGTATGGAAAGGAAATATTGGTAGTTTCACAGCATAGGCAATTAGGAAACCCAAATAAGGGAGTATTTCCAACGAGATGGGGTATGACCTATTCATTGAATCTTTAATATCAAAAGAAGGTACCCCGTTTCCATAGAAACTCGTAGTTGGAGCTGCTACCAGAAGGAAGATGGAACCACCCGCCGTGTATAGAACAAATTTCGTGGCCGAGTATGAACGTCTCTTTCCGCCCCATAAGCATAGAAGTAAATAGACTGGAATTAGTTCCAGCTCCCACATGAAGAAAAAAAGCAAGATGTCGCGGGAAACAAACAATCCAATCTGGCCGCTGTACATAACTAGCATCAAAAAATAAAATAACCGCGTATTACGAGTGATCGGCCAAGCTGCTGAGGTTGCTGGGGTAGTAACGAAACCCGTTAGTAAAGTAAGACCCATGGAAAATCCATCAATACCCAATATCCAATGGAAATGCATGGAGCTTATCCAGTTGGAAGTTTCTACCAACTGGATAGATTGAAAATCAATTTCGAAGTGAGAATGAAAAATATAAGTAATTGATGAAAATTCCAATATGCAAATGCCCAGGGTGTACCATCGAATAATTCTATTTCCGTCACGGGGCAGGATTGGAAGCAACAAACCGGCAAGAATTGGGAAGAGAACAATCGTTGCTAGCCGAGGTACATTACTCATCATGGATAAAAAAAAATAATTTTTGATAGGGAGTAGACTGCATGGGTCAGATACAACGACTCATACCCGGACTTCGCAATTGCGAAGCTTCGAGTATGAGTCGAAATAACTTGATAATAAATTCTTTCCTTTCCTTGTTCTATCGACTAACTAGTAGGCCAAACCCATACTGCGGGTGGTTTCAGCTCCTGGGTAAACGCGTACACTCAAAAAATCTGTTGGACAAGCAGATTCACATCTTTTACAGCCTACACAATCTTCTGTTCTAGGAGCAGAGGCTATTTGGTTTGCCTTGCACCCATCCCAGGGTATCATTTCTAGTACATCTGTAGGACATGCCCTTACACACTGGGTACAACCGATACACGTGTCATAGATTTTCACTGAATGTGCCATTGAGTCTATTCACTCCTATTAAGTTAACATATCAAAATTTTTATTAAAAAAGTTGAGATAAACTTTAATTTCCCCGTCTCTTACGCAAATAAATATCTTTCTCATCAGGTAAAACAATTTTTTGCTTTCAAGATACATATGATCGAATTTCATTCTTGTAAATAAGGTTGCTCCCCTTTCCCTTTGTTTCGACGAAGAGGAATGAAGGTATGAAATTCTAAGATAGAAGGAAAAATTGATTACTTCTCAGATATGGTACGGGGGGGGGGGGGTGGGTATCAAAACGACTCGATAAATAGAGATATCCTAGTTGAACACGAAATCACTTGGATTTACAAAACCGCATCATCTATTGATCAATCACCATTTTAACAAATTCAATTGATCGATACGAGTAGATCTTCTGTTTCGCTGAATGGAAAGGGCGGTAGCTAATCCAGTGGCAGCCTCGGCAGCCGCAACAGCTATCACAAATAGGGAAAATATTTCTCCCCCCGTCTGCTCATTTTTAAAAAAATTTGAAAATGTAATAAAATTTGTATTAACTGCGTTAAATATTGACTCGAGACTCATAAGTGCCCTAACCATATTTTTACTCGTAATTAATCCAAAAAATCCGACACACAATAGGTAAGCACCTAATATTAGTCCATGTTCAGACATGATATAATAATCCTCTCCTCACCCTCTCAAAATTTTGATAAGTTAATTTTTTTTACTTTGATTTGAAGAAGTCAGGATTAATCAGAAAAATGAAGAATTATCGCGAGACCGAAATAAGGATGATTTTTCGTCGGTTGTTTTTGCGTCTTCGTCGCGCGCTGGGTTAATTGCGCCTATTAAAGCAACTAACAGAAGTATCGAAACAAGTTCGAACGGAACTAAAAACTCGGTCAATAATTCATACCCGAGTTGTTGAACGCCACTCCCGGACGCATTTGCCGCAAGAATCCCTGATTGATTAATGAAACTCACATCGAACCATTTTGTATTATGAATCATATTAGTTAATACCGGGAACGGGACGGCACAAGCCCCTAAGCCGATGAAGTACCCTATGTTGCGATTGGTAGAACTGGAGCGCGTCGGTTCGTCAGTAACCATTACAGCAGATACAATTAAGACATTTATAGCTCCTACATAAACGAGCGATTGCGCGGCAGCTACAGAATCAGCATTCGATACGAAGTATAGCAAAGATATGCAGGTAAAAACCGACCCCAGAGAAAAAGCGGAATGAGTTAAATTAGCGAATGATACTGTGCCCAAACTTCCTAGCGGAATGCCAGCTTCTATTAATGCCAAAATAAATTCATGAATTGATTCAGATAGATTCGTTAGACACAATTACTTAAATATTTTATATAATTTCTACTTTCAGTTTATACTCCCTCTTGTTTCCTTCCTTTTTTTGCTCCGGTTCTAGATAGCAAAATCATTCAACTAATTTCTCGGTATATTCAATTAATTTTCCAAGTTACTAATTAAGTGTTGAGTTTTTAACCCACAAATTCACTAGATTGTTGATTCGTTGAAGCCGAAACTACTTGAATTGAAACATCTTGAGATGTTGAAAGGGGTAAACGTCCCAAAGCCATTTGATCGTAATTCAATTCATGACGATCGTAACTTGAAAGTTCATATTCTTCAGTCATTGACAAACAATTTGTTGGACAGTATTCAACGCAGTTTCCGCAAAAGATGCAAACTCCGAAATCGATGCTATAGCTCTTCAATTGCTTTTTTTTGATGTCTTTCAACAAGATCCAATCGACGATTGGCAAATTGATCGGACATACTCGTACACGTACTTCGCAAGCAATACATTTGTCAAATTCAAAATGAATACGTCCACGAAATCGTTCAGATGATAAAATTTTTTCATACGGATATTGGACGGTTATGGGTGAACGATTCAAATGATCTGAAGTAACCGCGGAGCCTTGACCAATGTATTTTGCGGCTTCTACAGCTTGTTGACCATAATTCCGCAATTCTATTAGTGTTGAAAACATAGGATAAGTAAACCAACTTTAGTATTTAGTGTCTAGTGCATATAGATGCATATGTAGGAGAAAAGAAACAAACAAATATACTTGTTTGTTTCTTTTCTCAGTGAATTGAATAGATTTGACTTGAACCGAAACCGGAGTGAAAAAGATTAGTTTATTAATAGAGATTGAAACGAAGCTGTCAGCAACGAATTTCCTAAAGCAATGGGCAAAAGAAATTTCCATCCAAGATCTAATAATTGGTCTATCCTTACTCGAGGTAGAGTCCGTCTTGTCAAAACAGAGATAAATATGAATAAATAAGATTTGGATAATGTGGTGACGACGTCCAGCACCGGCCCCAACACGCCGAAAGACTCGCCGCTAGGATCCGGAAATGAAGAATCTCGTCCAAGAGTTTCAAAAGAAGGAATTGAAGAATCCCATCCGCCCGAATATAAAACTGTTACAAATAGTGAAGAAACTGACAGGTTTGAGTGAGAACCAACATAAGATAGACCAAATTTTATTCCCGAATATTCGGTTTGGTAACCCGCGACTAGTTCTTCCTCCGCTTCTGGCAGGTCAAATGGCAATCTCTCGCATTCCGCTAATGACGAAATGAAAAATGCTATGAACCCTATGGGCTGACGCCACAGATTCCATCCAAAAAAACCATATTTGGATTGTGTTTGTACTATATCAATTGTACTCAAGCTACCGGATAAAGATAGTCGGCGGGACCCTACGCCTCTAATTCAAAACCGTACATGAAATTGAAATTTCATACGGCTCCTCATCAATTTCATAAAGACAGATCAATAACTTATGGTCACTACCTGTAGCTAAGCATCTTCAATTTTAATCAATGAGATTCCGTCTGCCACAACGAAGTAGTTGCTTCCGAATCTATCTCAACCTTATTCAGTTTTTTTTGGTGCGAACCGCAACGTTTTTTTGCAAAAACGCTGAAGTTTACCATATATCTCTGTATAAAAAAATGGAATTAATTCTAGTTATATCTGAAAAAAAAAATGTTATTAGGGGTTACTTCGTTCCAAATGGTTGTTGTTAGAGTGAGCAAAACCATACTCGAGACTGAAATCTTTTGGATGCACTACTCAGTCGTCCCTACCGAGGCTGAGTTTATCTCATGTGGTGAACCACGGGGAAAAGCAGATAGATATTTTAGCTTCGGGTTATTTAGATGTCTCCGCTCCCCACCTGTCCCCGATGCTTATTACCGTTATCCCTCTCTGCTTCACAAATCTCTTGCGTATGTTGGTGTTTCTTGCTACTCACCTCCACTTAATTCCAAAGAGGAGCATAAATTGATTATTCGTTCCCGCTTCAAGTCTGGGTGACTAATCCTAGACCTGGGGTGAAACAGCGTCCACTGCTCGGATATGTTTCTACGCCCGTACATGGGGTATGGGATTTGAACTCGTAACTGCGAAAACGCCGTTTGATCTCACCCAACCAACTATTTGGTTATTATTCGAGGAATTTTTTTTATTTATCCATTAAAAGATAAAGTTATTTACTTCCGTGCTTGACGAATCACACGCGGGGACGCAGACAATATACACAAGGCCAGGGGTATTTCGTAGCTGATCGATTGGGCGGCCGCCCTGAGACCGCCTAAAAAAGAATATTTGTTATTTGAACCGTACCCTGCCATGAGAAGACCCAAAGGTACAATGCTTGAGATAGCGACCCAGAAGAAAGCACCTATACCCAGATCAGATAAAATGACATGTTTACTAAAAGGTATTATCAAGTAACTTGTGAAGATTGGTGCGACTACAACAGCTGGTCCAATGACAAATAACCAAGGGTCACCTTTGGCTGGAATAACATCTTCTTTTAAAAGGAGTTTGATTCCATCCGCCAAAGATTGGATGACCCCCAACGGACCCGCATATTCAGGTCCGATACGCTGTTGTACGCCCGCGGACACCTTTCGCTCGAGCCACGCAATGACTGATACTCCTGTCGTGACTCCCAAAACTAGAATGAGGATAGAAGCCAGAATCCAAATTGCTTTGAAAGAGGTTGTTGCAATTTCCAACTCATTAAATAAATGAACTAATTGTTTTCCAAAAATTCCGATATCAGTTATCATTTCGACGATCAACCTCTCCCATAATAATGTCTATACTACCTAAGATTGTCATGATATCTGCGAGTTTCATTCCTTTTATCAATTGAGAAAGAATCTGCAAATTTGTAAAACCGGGTGGACGAATCTTCCATCTCCAGGGACAGACATTGTCATCTCCAATCGAAAAGATTCCTAATTCTCCTTTGGGAGCTTCTACTCTTACATAATGTTCTTGTTTAGGCAACTTAAGGGTAGGGGAAGATTTCTTGCCAACAAATTGGTAATTGAAACCATTCCAATCTACTTCTCCTTGTTGTTGAACGAGACGCCGACCCTCCAAATTTTCATATGGACCTCCCGGAAGAAGTTTCAATGCCTGTCGAATAATCCTTATCGACTCCCTCATTTCGTCGATTCGTACTAAATAACGAGCCAAGGAATCTCCTTCTTTTTGCCACTGAATATCCCAATCCAAATTATCATAACATTCATAGTGGTCAATTTTGCGAAGATCCCATTGAACTCCTGAAGCCCGCGATACAGGTCCAGATAAACCCCAATTAATAGCTTCTTGTCTGCTGATGAAACCTACTCCTGTTACTCGTTTCAAAAAAATGGGATTTTTCGTAATTAGCCGCTCATACTCATGAATCTTCGGGAGACAATAATGACAAAAATCTAGACATTTGTCTACCCATCCGTGTGGCAAATCTGCGGCAACTCCCCCGATGCGAAAATAGTTGTGCATCATTCGCATGCCTGTAGCAGCCTCAAATAAATCGTAAATCATTTCTCTTTCCCGGAATATGTAAAAGAAGGGAGTCTGTGCACCAATATCCGCTAGGAATGGTCCAAGCCATAACAAATGAGAAGCTATTCGGCTTAATTCAAGCATGATTACGCGTATGTAGCTAGCTCTTCCAGGTACTTGAATATTTGCCAATTTCTCTGGCGCATTGACTGTTACCGCTTCGGTAAACATGGTAGCTAAATAATCCCACCTTGTTACGTAAGGGATATATTGCAAAATTGTCCGGTTCTCGGCAATTTTTTCCATTCCTCGATGCAAATATCCCAATATTGGTTCACAATCAATAACATCTTCACCATCCGGCGCGACAACAAGCCGGAGAACACCATGCATCGATGGATGATGAGGACCTAAGCTTATTGTAACTGGATCTATTTTTTTAATATGCATACCCGTAAATTGTTTCCTTTCTGGTAAATATCACAGGATCTGGCTTCACCCAGCAATAGAGAAAGAGAAGCTGTGCCAATTACAACAAGTTGAAGTATCAAATTTGTATTCAATCTTTTTTCTTGTTAACGCCCCTTTAATGCTCGAATACCCAATTTTTTTAAAATTTTGGTGTATAAGTTTGCATTTTTCTCAGATAAATAAATTAAAAGGCGCTTGCGTTTACCAAGTAATTTCCACAAACCTCTTTGGGATGAGTAATCTTTAGGGTGTGATTCCAGGTGGGAAGTAAGCTTCAAAATCTGATGAGTTGAGTAATAAATCTGAGAAGTGGTCAATCCGGTATCTTTGTTCCCACCCGTTAGGTGCGCATCAATAAATTTTTGTTTATCCGTGGTAATAATAATAATAATTACGATTCCTTGCTCTATCTCAAATCGATTATAAGGATTTTAGTCAGCAGTTGCAGCAATAACAAACTGAAAAAAAAAAAAAAAAGAAAAATTTGTGGAGTGTGATCCACACCCCAAAATCATGATTTGGGTACCGATGCCCCGTCGACGAGCAATTAGATTTTTTGTCTCAACTCAGATCATCTAAATACTTGTATACTTAATTGGAATCACCTTCCCCACGGTAATTCCAATCAAGTATATATTCAAACCTACCTTTCAGTCTCGTGCCCTTTTGCCCACTTTAACTTTGAATAATGGGATACATCCGGATTTTAAGTATCGCAAATCGACTGTTAGTAGTAATGTTGAAACAGAATCTATCGGTGCAAGCTAGTTCTTCCAGACGATGACTGGGCCACAAAAAGCGTTTAATTTTTTGAACCTCACTTAGCTTCGAGAGCTGGAATTCTCTGCTACTGTGGGTCTGTTCAATTTCCGAGATGGAATGCAAACATTGTGCTCCCGGTTTTTGAGATCTCGAAATGAGTAAAGATCGAAGGAATCGGAATTCCCGCCGACGTCGCGGAAGCAGGAGATCCTCAATGTTGTAAATGCGAGACTGTTTTTTGTCCATTTCCGCCGTTATGAACAACAGATTTGAAACAGAGGTATTACTATATACATTCCTGTATAACCGTTTCTTGAATCCCCTTTTCGACCTAGACTTGAATTTTAACAAAGGATTAATTATTTTATATACCAAGTTTTGGTCATCGAATAATATTGGCAAACGATGAGCCGAAAGAATGCATAGATCAGAGAAAAGACCAAGTTTAGTTTTGGCGTTGAAATAAAGTTTTAATAAGTCTGAATCTACATCGGTATTGACACAGAGTGTGACGAGATCCTGGTCATTTCCCAACATCCTTGTAAGAGCTATCAAGTTTCTTAACTTTTCTAGCTCCACTTCAGATTTCCATTTCCACCGAAATATGTAGTCCGCATCTTCTCTTTCATCTAGCATAACTTCGTACAGTTCATTTGATACTTTTTGAAATCTGCGACTTATATCTAGTGCTATGCCATAGATATTTTGATCTCTCAAAACAGGATCTTTAAACCTCTTTTTTTTCTTCTTGAAAAAGCCCTTTGATCTTGCAAGATCTGGAATTAGCCACGGCATCAAATCAAGCTTTGAGTTAAATCTGATTTCTGTATCAGAATTTCGGAGGTGAATAAATCTATTAAATTTATTCCCACTTCCTCTATTAATTCTTCGAATACGATTCTTGGAGTGAAGCCTTTGTGCAAGAGAATCTTGTCGACTAGATGCTTTTTGAGTATCTCCATTTTGCACAAAATCAATGAGATTTTGTGATAGATATCTATGTTTGCGGAGCCTGCTGAAGTTTTTAATTCGATCCTTAAGTAAGGGTTTTTTAACATATATGGAATAATTATATAGCTTACCTTGAAGAACGTGATGTCCTCGTTCACTTGCAATCCTTTGCTCAATATTACTGAGTTCGTTCGAACAATCAAGACTAACTTTCCATTTTTGAGGTGCTACGTCGCGCCACACTGCTAGCGGCAAGTTGCATCTAGAGAAACAATCTAACCACTTATTCCAATTACTTGCATCTAGATCACGTAACTTTTTGAGGAATCCCAATTCTTCTATGTTTTTTCTAATATCTTTGTTTAGAAACTCCTTTGTAACTTCGTTGGCTGTGTTATCGATGCAACTTGTGGAGCAAGTGTTTATTTCACTTGAACCGAAAAATTTTGTCGTATTTGAGTCATAATCAATCGAAGGTCTGCAAACCTCTTTTCCAGAAGGCAAAGATCGCTCAGTCTGGTGGGAGGTTAAACCACTATTTACCAATAAATCCAGGTTTAGATATTTATTCACGCCGATGTCCCATATATCACCACAGAGAAAAGCTTGAGATAGGGGTGGAATTCCGTCAAATCGTGACAATCTATTTTTTTGCCCGAAAGCAAATAAATCTGTTTCTCGGATGGTATAATTCATTACTCCCGCCAGTTGAGCGTACAACATGGCAAATTCATTGAAGTGATGAACAAAATTTCTGCCAACTTTTAAGCGCGATGTCGATACCGCCGAGACGTACTTCTCAAATTCTTCCGCGATAAATATACGTAATTTCAAGGTCATCTCTTTGGAACCTATGGGTTTTCCCTCTTTGAATTTTGCAGAATTGGCAAGGTCCATATCTTTCAGTCTATCGTGAAATGCTGTTTCATCGACTCGGGTCGTTTCAACATCTAATTCGTGAACTCCTTCTTCGTTTAACGGATTTGCAAATTTAGTTGCAATGTTAACCGCGACGACTTCCCTCTTGTTAGCTGGTCCCTCAGGAACTAGTTGTTTACGTTTACCAACATTACTAGTACTAGCTGGTTGTACTTCCCCACCGATGCTAATCAATCTTCCATTTTCTTTACCAGTATTTGATTTCGAGCCTACTAATTCATTTGCTTCGGATGCATTTTTTCGCTCAGTATTATCATTTGAAACGGAGTCAGCTGAGACCTTTTTACCCTCGGAAAACAAGTTCAATTTTCCTAATGCAATTAGGCTTGGTTTCAATATCTTTCCTAACTCGAATTTGGAATCAAGAAAGTGGTAGGCCTGCTCGGCTTGCAGCGAAAAGCCTTCTCTACAACTTCGAATCAGTTCTTTTCTTACAGGCTTCCGAAATGAAGGCTGTTTCTGGATAGTTCCAAAAGGTATATCTGTTTGATATCCTAAAGCAGTTAAATGAGTAAATTTAGGCCTTTTCTGTTTCAACCCCTTTTTGTTCCTTGATTTTTGACCGCTGGTAGATTCAGCTTCCACAAATTTTCTATGTGGAGTCAATCGTTTTTTACCCGCATTGGTGTGCCAGGGCTTTAGCCTAAAGGGATAGATAATCTTTATTTGCAAACCTTCTCTTAACCAGCGAGGGGGGAGTTGATCTTGCGAAAATTCCTCACCATCAAATGTACAATTGATATGAATTTCTTTTTTCCATTCTGCCCAGTCTTTATTCCATTCAGATTCTTGACGAAGCAATACGCGGCTAGTACTTTTAGTAACTATGAGTACAGGTAGCTTTATAAACTTTCGAAATCTCGATTGAAAAACTAGCATATAGCCCCTTCCATTATGAATGGGGCCTATGTCCGTCCTAGCCGCTATAGCTGAACGAGCAAGTTTTGACTCACTTAAATTTTTTTTTGCGAGTGAATAAATATTTAGTTGCTGTTCAAGTTGGTAATCCGCGTTCTTTTCCGAGCCAGTAAGCGTTGTCTCAGAATTTGAACCTGCCAACTGCTTAATGGGTAATTGAGATAGAATCGGTATTTCCATCAATCTTAGAAAAAAAGCTGAATGGACTTTTTCTTGAAGTGTTTTCCAGAGCAATGTTTTTCGTCTTCTGGACCGCATTGACCCCTTCACGAAATTTCGACGAAAATCAGAGACTTTTGCATATCGCTTCACTAATCTTGTTGATCTGGGTTTTCCTTTTACAAAGCTAAAGCCCACATTTCGTAGTTTCCTATAACGAATATCACTATCTGCTCCCGGAATATCAAAATCATTATCGAAATATAGTTCAACATTGCGAGCCAAATCTGCCCTCAGATCCTCAATCTTATGGGATGTGCATGCCCTTCTCCTGGGAATTAGAGGTTGTTTTTGCCTACTCACCAAAAATATATTTGATAATTTAATTTGATTGGATTTGTAATAGCCTTCCTCTCCTTTTAGATAAGTTAAAAATAATGCTCTATCATCAGAATCCAAATTCATTATTTCTTCCCAAGCAATGCCGGGCTTGGACGAAGATTTTATCTTCCTCAAGATTTTTTGTACGTCATAATCATACAAGACTCGATTTTTGAACATGAAGTGGAACATACGTTTAGCTTTTGCTGGCAAAATTTCCCATGGTAGAGGACTCTTATTTCTTTGTTTTAATTTTCGATTCTTAGCAGAGATCCAATCTTTCATAGAATTCTTTTTAGTTATGTCCCCCCCACCCCTCTTAGTTTTTTTCTTTGTCTCTAATCCGGTTGAATCCCATTTGCTCAAATCAAATTCGTCGGCTGTCAAAAATGTTTGTGGGACCGGAATCCGCATACGGAAATTGTTCACAAATGGGTCGTAGGCTTGAGGTATTCTCTTTTTACCCCTACCCGTCAATCTAGTTCTTCTTTCCATCGCTTTTGAGAAAGAAGACCCAGTATCTAATAAATTGACTCGATCCGTTAATTCTTTTTGAAAAATTTTATTTCTTACCAGTTTCTTTAAAATCCAGCCTCGATACGAAGAACGGGTTTTGACAAGTCTATTGGACTTCGCCCCTTCCAATTATTTTTCAAAAATTGACAAACTAGGCAACGCTGTGAAGGACAATCTTTGTTTCCCATCAGTTAAACATTTATCGAAGAAGTACGTAGATATTCTTCCTTTGTAAAAGTTGCTATTGATATCGGATCGACAATTTCTAACAACTTGATTAGCTCGATTTTCTCTGGAAGGGTCAAAAAAGGAGGTAGGCCACGGCTTAAAGAACCACCATAACAAATCCGGATAATCAGCAATTTCCCAAAAAGACATTTCTTTATCATGGGGTTCATTCACGAACTTTTTGGTCCAGAAAGACACCGGGGCTCTACCCAAACAAACTACCGCATTCATTACAAAAACAATACTAAAAGTTGTATAGATTGCACGTTTTACCAGTAAAAAGATTATAGGTGAATCTTTTTCCACGCGAGCTAAAAGTAGTCTAGATAAGTAACTGAATGCTATATGGCCAACCAACCAACCCAAAAAGCTGCTGATTACAAATACTGCATTACGGCTGTAACGAAAAAAGAACAGATGGGTTAGTCTTGCTAGGATGGGGTTTGGCAACAGAATCGGATTTAGGATTTGAAACAAAAAGCTATTGCAAAACGAAATTATTAATCTTGAATCCCGCAATGAAGTGACGGGACGTAAAACCTGATAATTTGGTAAATCCTTGATTGTTAAACAAAAGAGAAGCGTGTAAGGTATTACCACGATAGTTAATAGGTGCGGCTTGGACAACATTATATATATTGGTGAACAATATATTGCTGAAGTAGTTATTAACTGCGCCGCCATCGACCCACTCGAAGAAACGAGACCGCTTAAATTTCCCCCCAAAAGAAAGGATCTCAAACATAGGATTTGGGGAGGTCCAACAGGTAGTGTCGCGAGTAACCCATAGTATAGACCAAATAGTATGTAAGGACTCATCAATTTTAGCCAAGCCGGTAACAAAATATTCAATAGATTTATATTCATTGTAGTATTTTTGATGTACGATATTATCGCCCCACTCGCTTCTAGTTTACCACATTTTTCAATCTAGATCTTTCAGCCACTACGTTCCGCGTCATTTTAAGCTCCCCCCGATATTGGTATTAGTACCATCTACATTATACACAAGAATGTGAAATTATCCAAATGATTTTGAGAATTTAATCATAGATTTGAAATGAAATTTTCAATAAGCAAATTGGATTTTGTTCTCTTAATCACACGAAATAAAAATAAAATAAACAAATTTTTTGACTAAGAAATTTTCTAAGTAATTTTGGGTATATTTTCTCGTAGTGATTAATTACCAATTCTTACTACAATTTAATTAACTTTCTACTGTCTGTCTCGACAGGCTGTGGCAGCCCAAAACGGAGCTATTTTTACGTCGCAACGGGCGAGTAACTAGCTCGAGAGCGTCTCTCGCATTAGTGAATCCGTGAATCTGCGCAAATGTGAATTCGACTGACCATTTGGTATCTATATCTCTAGCCTCCAAGGGATTGGCGTGGGCCATTCCGGTAATTGCCAAATCGGGTCGTAGCTCATGCATACGTTGCACCTGACTATAATTGTCTGGTTTTTCAACAATCCGAGGCATAGGCGTTTCCATTTTCGCGCAAGTTTCTTGCAGAAGCAGTAGTTCGGCAGCTTGATATCGCCTATCCATATAAGGAATACCTATTTCGTAAACAATCATTCCGCATCGAATTGAAAATCTTGCTATGGAAATTTCCAACAAATTATCTCCCATGAAAAAGACGGATTTGCCGGTTACCACTCCAAGATAATCCTTCAGGTTTTTCCATATCTGATTTTCTCTCTCCTCCAGACCATCTGGTTTCACATCAAATACCGAACATATTTTTTCGATCCAAGCACGTGTTCCATCGGGACCAATAGGAAAAGGCGCTCCAACCAACTGGCATTTCCTTCGACGCATTGATGTTGTCGCCGTGCGGCTCAAAAAGGGGTTTACCCCACAGACACAAACGCCTTGGCCCAAAGCGGGAAGTTCGGTGTATTTCTGGGAGGGCAGCCAACCCGATACAGAAATGGACTGACGTTTCGATTCCAAGTTCAATTGAGAAGCTACACTTGACGGCGAAGATCCAAAAAGCACTAAACTACATTTTCCTAATTTACCCTTTTGGGAAAAAAATTTCTTATTCGGAGCGGCGCCAATTGCAACAGATTCAATCTCACCCTCTATCTGTTGGTTCGTCGCACAACTAATATATTCTGGACATCGATGTGTCGTAGCAGCCGATACTGTATCTTCCCCCTGGGTGAAGGCGTAATCCAACCCGTTTGCTCGTGCAACTACAATCGGTATTCCAAGTTGTTTTTCCAATTTGGGCGCTATACCCTCCAAATCCATCTTTATTATCTCTGTGGTACAGGTCCCAATCCAAATAATAACACTAGGGTTTCTATCGTTTTTTATTTGTAAGCAAATTCTTTTTAACTCCTTTTGATCGTTCAATTGAGCTGAAATGTCTCCTTCTTCCGATTCGGCCATTGCGTAACGAGGTTCTGCAAAAATCATGACCCCGAGAGCATTTTGCAAGAAATAGCCACGAGTCTTTGTACCTACTACTAGAAAGAAACTATCTTCAATTTTTTGGTATAGCCAAGCTACGCAACTAATGGGACAGAAAGTGTGATAATTACCGGTTTCGCATTCAAAAGTAGGAATCTCAAGAGTCTTCATGAAAGTATTTCCTTGGATAGGTATATATATCTATATTTGTATACACGAAAATGCAGCCTCTTGAGTATCAGATGATCGTAAAATCAAGCGGAGTGTCTTGCTGACCACCTCGAGTTCCTTCCCCCCTTTCGAAATTAGGATTTAGATAAAAATCAGAGAGTAAACTAAATAATTCTCTATCTGGAATTTCCCTTGGTACGATTCCCTCTGGCTTGGATAAAGTCTAATCCGCTACATTTGAATGAAAATCACAAACATATTTTAGATTTGGTTGGCACTCTGCCATTTCAAATAAAGTTTTTCCCTTTACTCTCGAAACTCGAATGTCTTCGACTAGAGGCAATACCTCCAGTACGGGCATGGGACATGCTTCCACGTATTTATTAATAAGATCCCTCTCAGATGTTCGGTTTCCTACCAAACCAGCTAGTCGCAGGGGATGGGTATGTGCTTTCTCCCTTACTGATGCGGCAATACAATTTGCTGCAAAAAGAGCGTCAAATCCATTATCAGTTATAATAATACGATAATCCGCATAATTTAATGGAGCGGCGAAGCCTCCACAAACTACATCTCCCAATACGTCAAATGAAATGATGTCATATTCGTAAAAGGCGTTTGATTCTTTCAATGATTTCACCGTTTCTCCCACGACATATCCCCCGCATCCAGCTCCTGCGGGGGGTCCACCGGCTTCTACGCGGTCTACCCCACCATAACCCCTATAAATTACGTCTTCGGGCCATACATCTTCATAATGATAATCTTTTAATTGCGAGGTATCTGTAATTGTAGGTATTAAAAATCCCGTAGGAGTGAAAGTGCTATCATGTTTAGGATCGCATCCAATTTGTAATATTCGCTTCCCTCGCCTAGCTAAGGCTATTGATATATTGCAGCTAGTTGTTGATTTTCCAATTCCGCCTTTACCGTAAACTGCTACTTTCGTTTCACGAAGCTCCAATTCGTGTTCATTTCTCCCGACTATTTCTTCATCTTCCCCATCTCTATCTCTCTACTTTTCACTCTATTTATTCTCCCTCAATATTTATTCTCCCTCAAATAGATTACTTCTACGGGGTAGGGGAGTCCTGCGGCTATTCTACTATGCTTCTCGGAAGGGGGGAATAGAAACTATTAATGGATGATTGATCGATACTGATCGTGGTGGGGGGCTTGTGGGGTTGATCTCGACCTCGACCGATTGCCCCCCCCCTCCCCGGCCCTTCCATTCAAATCAAATGGGATTGCTATCGCCGCGGCCTCCTCCTATAATGGGAGTTAGAGTGTACAAGAAGTTTATGAAATGTCGGAGAAAGCTTAACGTCTTACAGAATTAGAAGCGGTTCGAAGAACAAGGGTCTTTGAGTGTGTATGAGACTGAATTCCCTACCACTTTCCTCGGTAGCTCAGCGGTAGAGCGGTCGGCTGTTAACCGATTGGTCGTAGGTTCGAATCCTACCCGGGGAGATTCGTTCGAATCTACGTCAAGAATTCCCAGTAACAGGAGAGTTGTGTTTCACTTTCACACATATGCCAAATTGAATCGCGTTGGACCATGACCCACCAACCAGTGAATGATTCACTATCGTGCTTATTTCAAGCCCCAACAATTGAGGAGAGAAAGACTTGTGCGTTCTTACCCTCCCCCCGAATACCCCCGAGGACCCTATTTATTGGGGCGTCGTTTTTCGGGAGCCCCCACCCACTTCAATCACTTCAATCCGATGTATCGAATAATTGGAATGAGCAAATCAATCAGTCACCTGGAGAGTAAATCCACAATTTTATCGAGGATCTATTCCAAGCGTGATATTATTCCTCCTCAATCTTCTTTTTGAGTAGAGAGACTCAGATAGGGAGTGTTCTCCAATTCCTTAATCAATTGAGATGCTACAATAAGATTATTTGTATCAGTAAAAGGAAAATCTCTATTTTCCTTCTACTGATTCGGCTTCTAATTAGATTGCTAGAGATCTAGACAGAATGAGGAGTATCTAATACTTGTTCTATGACATTGAAGTTTCATGAAAAGATTGTTTCGTCATCCAGTGACGCCCCACCAAACCGGAACGGATTGCATAGGTATTAATAAGTTTCAAGCAACATATTATAGATAAGAAAATCATGAAGTGGGGAACGGTTCCGCCTCATCCATTTGTTTCTATGAACCAAAAGCCTAAACCGAATAAATCGCTCTGGGAAATCTTCCGCTACCATGTAGCAATCCAAGCGAACGGGACTAAATGTCTGCGGATATTGCAAATGTATATCGATAGAAGAAGTTTCTTTGACGTATTCGGAATCTCGCTCCTCCTCATCCAAAGAAATATTATTCCACCGCCTAATAGATGAGTCAGGTTTCAATTTCGGATTATCTTCACGATAGAGAAAGAAATGTTTAATTTTTTTATTTGACATTTTCTTGAGGCGCTGCCTTCTCATACCGTAAATGGTGTAAAGCCTCCGCGCCAGTTCTTTCGTCGGCAACAAGCTGCGACGCGAGGAAGGAACGTTAGGATCTGGCTGGAACAGAAGCATGGGGTCCCAGATGAAGCGCCCCCCGAAGAGTCGAGTCGTTTCACCAAATCGATTACAATGTGTTTCATATTCATTAGATGAGTCGCCGGATATTCCCAATTCGAGAAATTGCTCACGTAACAACATGTTATCCAACCGGTTTTCCAATCCTTTAATAGGTTTATCTGTCACATTAGTGACAGATTTTTCAAAACTGAAAAGGTATCCGCTTTTCTCAGACCATTTACTTTTGTCACCTTTAATCTTATTGAATTCGAAATCTTGTTGGGGTATATAATTCTGATTTTGGTAAAGGAGAATTAAATTATACAGATGATTGGGTTCAGATAATACCCTCATCAATTCATAAGTCCCGCTTCGCAGGAAACGAAGACGCCAAGCCTTATGGGACCAAGTAATCTCACGCGATACCTCCGTCGGGCTTGAGTTCATTAGTTCGGGTGACTGTCGCGTTTCGAAGTCGGTTAGACTACTAAATAGCCCCTTTTTCATAAATTTAGAAGAGCGACTTGTAGAGGTTGCACCTGAACAATACTTGGGTTTATCAATAGGAAAGGGAAAGGAAAGACTATTATTGTGTTGACTTTCGTCTCTACAGATTTCTGAACGTGAAAAATTAGTTAAGAGGTTTTCTAGGACACCGCAAGCTAGGTTCAAGTCATTCTCTACAAGTTTATCAATAACAATGAAATTCTCTTTCTTTCTCATATCCATTTGGAACGAATCGCGAGCTACTAATCCAGCTAGTAGCCCTAGGATATGCGAAAATAGAGTGAATTCATTAATTGTTGACTCGGTTATTGAAGGTTCCACATACCAGTTAGACAAATAATAAAATCGCATTTTTAACGCGTCACGACCAATAAATGGAATATGTGTGAGATGAGTATCTATCAAACTATTCTTTGAAGTAGCTTCTGCTACCTCGTAAGAAGAGGTTTCCCATTCAGAACCGGATTCTATCCCATTGCCCATATCACTAGCAGTCGAGTGTTGTCTATGCAAAGCTAATCCAATTGCGTCGCTACATACAATAGTTTCTCTTTTGGAAGTACCTATTAACAACGCCTCATTCGCAAAAAGAAATAAATCTCGTTTACTATAACCCGTAGTTCCAGACCCAGTACCTTCAAGAAGAGGCGGATTAGCCTCCATTTCGAAACCTTTGATACGTAATAGAATTGGCAATTCTTTCTGACGTTGACACCCGTTGGACTTTCGAAAATTTATTAATTAGTTTAACCGGTTCGGAGCTACTGGAGCTGGATCTATCCTCGCAGGTACGTGAGTCGTCGCAATAACAACATTCTTGCGGATGTTGGAGTTGCTGCGCCTGTGACCAATACCCTTCAATATTTGGCAAAGTAAGAATTTTGGATCAGCTTCTAGCTTATGATACGAACGATGAATATTCAATTCATGAATATCTTGAATCCATAGTGTACAAGGAGACATCTCTCCCGCTATTTCAAAAACGAGATTTAATCGGTGTACGCTCTCTTTCGAGATGAAATTTCCACGTACATTATTAAAAAAGGATCGGTTGTATATCAACTTTTTTAGTGGTAGTTTCACCACTGGAAAGTAGGAATTGAATGCTACATCTCTAATAATAGAAGATCGGCCAGTTTCTATGGGTCCTACTAGCAAAATTCCTTTAGATGGTAATAATCCCGATTGGAGTGAGATAGGTATGTCATGACATGGCATATTTAGTAGACTGTCTCTTCGTCTCGCTGTTACTGAAAATAGAATATTTCTCTCGAGGGCGGAAAAAGCCCACTTCTCCGCAGGATCCAACTTACGGATCTTGTGACTCAATAGATCATTTTGCCAGAATTGAAGTAAGTATGCCAAAACATTAGATCTTTCTTGTGGGTAAGGTTCATGAGAAATCTCGTTGCTCAATAATTCATAATTGGAATTCAATTTCGACGCATACCTGTAAAGAATCTTATTCGTTACTAAATATTGAGTCAGTAGTTGTTTCTTACTATCCAGGATATCGGAGCTTTCTCTACGAAGTATCCATGAATCGAGTTCATTTTTCACAAATAAAAAAAAGATTATATTATTTACATAATTCAAGAATCTATTCAAAGAATAGATTAGTAGATCTCTCGTTGACATTTAGCTTGTCGAAGGAAAATACATTACCCTTTTCAAATAGGATCCACGCATTGGGTCTGTCAAAAGTTCAATAGTATCGAAACGTTTCCATGAATGAAAGGAATTGGAACCCGAAACGGCAGACAAAGGTTGTTTGAATAATGCAAGAACGAATAATATTGAGAGGATAAAGTAATAAAAGATAGACCTGTTGGAAAATTGAGATACTGACCATTCTCCTGAATGTAACATCTCCGCTTCATCATGAATTTCTTCGAGAATAAGAAGATCTATCTCAGATAATAGAGTATTGATAGAATCGTTTTCGAATCTCAATCCTAGGCTTTGCAGGCTTCGGAGCAAATAGGCTTTCGCACCACTTACTACATTTTCAGCAATTCTTTTAGAAATTCTAGGAATATTGTGATTTGAGTCATAACTTATTTTAAGTACTACTTCTGGATATGTTTCTCTAATCGGATCATAAAAATATCTCCACCAGGTGGGGGTAAGAAACCAAGGTATATAATCTCTAAATAAGCTCCATTTTTCACCGATACTGTCTTTCCAAAAAATCCAAGAGATCTTATATCTGTTCAAATCTTTTGATAATTCATTGAAATTGATGAAATGGGATGGACGAATAGCTTCTCTCCGGATAGATGGATCTGCAAACTCCGCATCTTCGCGCGGAACCTCCTTTCCAATCGATCCTCCTAGGGAACTCGATGTTACGCCGTTGCAGAATGGGAGTCTTAGCGACCAATAAAGTGTTTCCAGTTTTTCCGGTTCCCATAAATACCTAATAGACAAATCATTTTGATAGACTCGATTCTTGGTGGAAGCATTCTTCGAGCCTGATCCATCTTCAATAAACTTCTCTGAATTGACTCGATCCAATACCAGATTCTTAGGACGAGGTTGGGGTCGCCGATCCGACCATGAATCGGAGTTTATCGACGCCTTTTCCAAATAAACTCCACCGCTACTGCACGAAGATAGAAACGAATCTATCGTTTCACAAGGGGATGAATTCAAACTTGCTAGTAACCTCTTCAGATCCGAAATAGAATTGGAAAGTCCATCTGAATGAGTTACTAATGCTGCAGATTCATGCAGATTAGACGAAATAAATTGAATCGGTGTAAGTACATAATCAGCAATCTCCCCTGCTGTTTGTTTCGATGAATTGGATGATAACGAATCTGACAGTTGGGGATCAATAAATGAGATGATATTAGATGAGATGGTTTTATCGCCGGAGCCCATATAAAAGTTTTCTAACACGTTGAAATAACTACTGTTGCATTTCCCAATAAAGAAACCCCTTTTGATTCTCGGAATGAAGTTGCTTCTAGCACAGTTCCATATAGGTGAGTCGTCTAGAAAGTTTAGTTTATCCACTTGATCGGAAATGTATCTCAAAATACTACCACCAATATCTCTAGTTGAACCTCCTCCACGATTCAAATCATGCAGAAGCAGATTCCAAAAATGTCTCCCCATAATGGAAAGAGCATCATTTGAGAATCCTGCTCGGATAGATTCGATGCGGGGCAACCCGAGAAAAGTGGGATGCACTGCAGGTTTTAGTGCGGTCGAAGAGCCTACCGATTTTTTACTCACTAACAGTCTGGGCTCAATGAATAAACTTTTTTTTCTTTCAAGAATTGTTTTGAGAAAAATTATCTGTTCGTCAATGTCACCATCGAATAGACTTGATAAAACATCAAGCTTCATAAGATCTATCTTGTTCAATTTCTCGAGATCTATATCGTTCAATTTTTCGATGCAGTAATCAATGGTATCTACCAGAACTTTCTGGCGAGTAACCTCAGCAACAATCGTTTTACAAATAAATAAAACATTGAGAAATCGATGAAAATAGTTCTCGTTATGTTGATTGGTACTACCGAGACTGGCACCGATATTATTTAGTAACTCGTTTCTCATTATTGACACACGGCAATTTGATTCCTCCAAGTCAGACTTTAAGACTTCCCCGACAGGGGAGAAGGACAAGGACGAATCCTCGGTCGTATCGAGCCATCTATGCACATTTGACTGAAAATTCCTATACTCATCGATTCGAAAGGTACTATATTCGTTCAAGGTACTATATTCGTTCAATAGACGCTCTACGTTCTCTTTCCATTTCAATAATATTTATTCAGTTGCAATTCTTGTTACACCGGTGTACTCCCCGCTCCCCGTCCAGCCATCCAACCGATATTTGATTCGGAAGAAATATTCAGCAGATAATGCGCAGAAATAGTCACAGAAAAGAAATATGTATGTCGAGTAGAGAGGTATGATTCTATTTCGTCCATACAATCTAACTAGAGAATATATTGAATGTATGTTATCCTTTCCTTTCAATTTTTTTAAAGAAGTAGTATTTTCACTTCGATTAATCGTTTTTTTAGGTATACCTAAAGACACTTTAAAATAGTTTGGAAGAATCTCATTGAAGTCGAAGTATCTGCTACTTGCTAACCCAAAATTTTTGGCATTTACTCTAGTAAATGGCAAATTCTGCTTCATTTTCAATGGAAATCCTTTCCCAGATTTGATGCTATCGCTGACGCCAACAACTATTGCTCCATTAAAAATCAGATTTGATTTTTCAATTATCAAAAAAAATTCAGTGAGTCGATTTATCAATCCATTTCTCATTTGTGAATAAGGCTGTGGAATGGGAAAATCTTCCCCATTTTTGTCACAATCTACTCCGGATATACAGTCATGAAACGACCTCGTTTTTTTACAAGACGTAAATGAAGACGAATTGGAAAAGGCTTCTCGCTCGGAGTAGGATACCGATCCACCCCCCCGGGGGTCTGCTGAATCTACGGATTTAAATAACGTTTTGTCACAGGAGTCTGATACTACGGGACTTAATAAATCGTTTTTCAATTGTGTTGCTTGTAACCAATCCAGATCCCGCTTGTTATGAATTTCCCGAAGGAGCAACGAATCGAAATCACTTCGGTAACAGTCACTTCCATTTTTAGAAACTTCCATATGGTTATAGAATTTGAAAAACCCGATGGAATTTTGTAAATACCTATCCCTACAAAATAATTGAATCCTCTCAGTCTCATCTTTGGATATATCCCCGCCAAGGAGTGAATTCCTCACTATGCATGCTTTCCATCTACCGGAAAGCAAGGGAATCATCCCATCACAACGAACTTGCTTCTCCCCCTTCGTTGAACCTGCAGAAATATCTTCATTCGAACCTAAGTAGTGGGAAACAGGTACTCTCCCCTTCCCATTCTTTTCAACAGATAAAGATCTTTCGAATCGGAGGAAGCAGTTGCGGGATAAATCACCATAACTTTCTGCTTGTTTTTTTCTTACCTCATTACCCCCATTAATGATTCTCGTTAATACAAAACTTTTTTCGATTGAACTTTTGTCGCTCAAGCAATGCATAAAGATTGGTATCGTTAGCAACAACAGCATCTCCAGGGTGATGCTACTACCCCTCTTTACTGAATGACGCAGATTGCGTAAAAATAGTGAACTCAGAAGTCACAAGTCAGATAATCTGATAAAAGGTTTATCACTGGAAGATGCACTAGTTAAAAATTCTTTGAGATGTTGGTTTTTAAATGATTCGAAGAAGTAGTTTAATATATTGACTTCTACTAACTGCGAAACTTCAGATGAAGAATCTGGACTCCCTACTCCTTCTTTTACCACCTTTTTTACCTTCTTTTCTTTTTTCATATTAGTTATATGCGGTAGATACTATCTATTTCCCACATTTATTATACCGAAAATTTTGAAAATTTCAAGATAGGATGGAGTAAATAATTCAAACGAGTCTAGTGGTTTCTGCAAATATTTGTATCCAAAACCGGAATTAGGTTATCGGGAATTTAAAATCGTTATTGTCGAGGAGACCCGCACGTACCCCATCCACCTCAACAAGTTTTCTCTGCTCCAAGCGGAGCGGTAGGACCAAATTGCCCAATTAGATGGGCGAACGACGGGGATTGAACCCGCGCGTGATGGATCCACAATCCATTGCCTTGATCCACTTGGCTACGTCCGCCCCCTCTCTCTGTTAATTGGCTTCCCGAACGTGAACAAGATCCATCCATTAAGCTAGACAGATAGGTCCTTCGATTGATACACATACATATTAACTGTATGTATATAACAAGACAATAGAAAATTTGTGAAATGAGGGATGTACTCCCAATTTGTTTGATCCATAGGGTTGGTGGATTACAAGCATTCTGTAAATCAGAATAGAAAACTTCTTAATCTATTAAGTCCCAGTTAAAAGGATATTCCAACTATTTTTCAGAGTTCAAGGTTGGAAACAGATGATCGTGAGATTCTGACAAGCCATTATCGTCCTCTCTATTCGTTCTACCGTACGAACCTTTACTTCATTGAATACCAAACCCTCTCTTCTGAAGCTAAAGGGTTTGGTATCCAGTTGTGCTGCATAACCCGAAACCAGACGGATATTATCCGTTTATAGAAGGAGCTTCAACAGAAGCTAAGTCTAGAGGGAAGTTATGAGCGTTACGTTCATGCATAACTTCCATACCTAGGTTGGCGCGGTTTATGATATCAGCCCAGGTGTTTATAACACGACCTTGGCTGTCAACCACAGATTGGTTGAAGTTAAAACCATTCAAGTTGAATGCCATAGTGCTGATGCCTAAAGCGGTGAACCAGATGCCTACTACGGGCCAAGCAGCTAAAAAGAAGTGTAGAGAACGAGAATTGTTGAAGCTGGCATATTGGAAGATCAAACGACCAAAATAGCCGTGAGCAGCTACGATGTTGTAGGTTTCTTCTTCTTGACCAAACTTATAACCTGCATTAGCAGACTCATTCTCAGTAGTTTCTCTGATCAAACTAGAAGTTACCAAAGAACCATGCATAGCACTGAATAGAGAGCCGCCGAATACGCCAGCTACACCCAACATGTGGAAGGGATGCATAAGGATGTTGTGTTCAGCCTGGAATACGATCATAAAGTTGAAAGTACCAGAAATGCCTAGAGGCATACCGTCAGAGAAACTTCCTTGACCAATTGGGTAGATCAAGAAAACGGCGGTAGCAGCTGCGACGGGAGCTGAGTAAGCAACAGCGATCCAAGGACGCATACCTAAACGGAAGCTTAGTTCCCACTCGCGACCCATGTAGCAAGCTACACCAAGTAGGAAGTGAAGAACGATTAGTTCGTAAGGACCACCATTGTAAAGCCATTCATCGACGGAAGCTGCTTCCCAGATTGGGTAGAAGTGTAACCCAATAGCTGCAGAAGTAGGGATGATAGCACCAGAGATAATATTGTTGCCGTATAGCAAAGAACCAGAAACGGGCTCGCGAATACCATCAATATCTACAGGAGGAGCTGCGACGAAAGCAATGATGAATACAGAGGTTGCGGTTAGTAGGGTGGGAATCATTAAGACACCAAACCATCCTATGTAAAGGCGGTTTTCGGTGCTGGTGATCCAGTCGCAGAAGCGACCCCATAGGCTTGCGCTTTCGCGTCGTTCTAAAGTTGCGGTCATGGTAATTTTCGGTTTTCAAAAAGGAGTTAGTGATTCCCCAGGATAGTAAGCCTGTTACTTGGTAGTATATCACAAAAACATATTTGTGTCAACCAAAATCGATTAAGTCTCCAAAACTATTAGATACAGAGGCTTTTTCTCGGTCTCTCAAAGATTTTTTATCCATTGGTTCGCAACACGGCTTTCCCTTCAAAAAAAAGAATTAAAATTTTCCTCTCCGTGGTGCGCGTCCCAATCAAAATTGGTCTCTGAAAAACTAGTCATGCGTCAAGCCTTTTGACGGGGCGCTCTGCAACTCTGCTTTGGCCCCCCCCCCTAGTAGAAGTAGAAAGAGTCTAGTAATTGACAACCTAAGAAGGAAGTAGTTGTCAATTCTCACTTGTGGCTTAGACACTCACTCGCTATTTGCCGCCCACTTCTTACTCAGCCATTTCTTCATAGTTTTTTTGGATTCCCCGACACCTCGCGCCCCGGTTCCAATCCACAACCTTTTCGTTGTGGATTGGAACGAATCCGAAACTAACGGAAATGGGCAAAAGCTTTGTTAGCTTCTGCAACTTTATGAGTCTCCTCTTTCTTCCGTATGGCACTACCAGAATTTCTGGCGGCATCCATTGATTCATCACTCGATCTTAAAGCCATACTTCGACCTGAGCGTTTTCGACACGCGATCAATGACCACCGAATAGCCGAAGCTTTTCCTTCTGCGGGTACTACTTCAACGGGAACTCGATAAGTTGATCCACCTACACGTTTGGTTTCTGTCACTACATCAGGAGTTACCCCACGCACCGCCTGCCGCAAAACAGACAGTGGGTTCCTATTTGTCTTTTATCTAATCCGCTTCATAGCCTGATAAAAAATCTTATAAGCTAGTGATTTTTTGCCATTTTTCAGGATACGATCAACTAGCATGTTTACTAATCGATTGCGATAAATTGGATCCGATTCGATATTTCTCTTTCTGTTCACTACACTGCTCCGATGTAACACGAGTTTACAAATATGTATGTCAGATTTCAATCAATTCTTTTCTTTCAGCGGTATCTTAAGCTACTATTTCGGCTTCTTCACTCCATATTGTAGGGTGGATCCACCGGTTAGTCGAGGATCTCCCTCCAAACTGTACGTGCGACTTTCATCGAATACAGCTTTCCATATGATTGAATAGAAACTACTGAAATCATTTTCAACCATTTCTTTTTTATTATGCAAATCATACTTACTCATTGCGCGTTGAGTATCCGTTTCCCCCTACTCCACGGATAAAAAAAAGTCGAAGTTTAGGTATGGAAAAGAAAAATCTTGCAATTCAGTTATCTTACTAGGAATGTCCGTAGGTTTATCGATCCAATCAGTAAATGAAATGTACATAAAGTCTTCACCCAATCTCCGTAGTCGCAATCTGAACCTGTTCCAATAGGAAGAGACGTCCTAAGATTTTCTAGGTGGGAGTCCGGGTAAAACTCAAGTTACTAAAATGGAATACCTTAGACACGAAGTTGTTTCACACAAATAGATGGATGGTAATCAATCTTTGTAGTAGCAGGCTTCAGTCCCCTGGCAATGCTGGGTCGGCTACACATTTAACATATCAGAACAACTGATACGGAATCACTGCAATGATACGAGTTGCGACAATGTTCTGCAACGCACTAGAACGCCCTTTTTTACGATCTTTCACTCCTACAGCATCTAAAGTTCCTCTAACAATGTGATACCTAACACCGGGTAGGTCTTTGACCCTTCCGCCTCTCACAAGGACCACCGAATGTTCCTGCGAATTGTGGCCAATACCTGGTATGTAAGCCGTTACCTCAAATTTGGAGGTTAATCGAACTCTGGCGACTTTACGTAGGGCAGAGTTGGGTTTCTTTGGTGTAGTCGTGGGATAGTCGACAGCTCCAATGTCACTATACAGAACCGTACGTGAGATTCCCACCTCATACGGCTCCTCGTCATTCAATTACTCTCGAGAAGGGATGTCCAAAACTCTTTTGTTTTCAAATACAAGTACAAAAGAATTTACAAAAAAAAGAATTATAGCCTTTTCAATTCTTTTTTTTTTTTTCAAAGCTTCGCCTTTGCGCCCCACTCAATTCCCGGATCCCGGTATTAGTAATAAGCAACACAAAATCTATCAAATTGATGGATAGATTCGCTAATGAGTTTCCTATTTTTGTGCAAGTAATATGAGGCGGATTGAGTATGGAGGAGATTGACGAGTCGGTATCAGCTTATCCACATCATTAATCATTTTTCAATAAGGAATCCATTTTGAATTTTGAAATATGGGCAGTTTCGATATATCACTCCCGTTCTTCATTTCGTTCCGACGAGGCTACCTGAAGGGGATTCAGCAACCTAATGAACTACATGAACTACGTAATAAGTAGGTGAACCGAAATATGGATCTTTAGGAGATGGGGTCTGACGACTACTTGGAGTTTACCAGCGACGACGGCGCCGAAGTAGCAGCGAGAAAAAAAAACCGGGGATCTAAAAAAAAAAAAAGAAGAAAAATAGGTTAATAGATTATTTGTTTCGGTGACTGTGGCTTAGTCAGCCTGTTCCGTGATGAGCCGCTGATCAAGCCCCGCTGCATTCCACTCTCCCTTTTCCTTTCCGCGAACCGAATCAGAAGTCTAGGTTCCGTAGGAAGAAGATTGTACCACGAGAGCTCGGGGAGGTCAAGCCGTTTCTGTCACCAGTTGTTACGAGCAATCTCACATCTCAAAGCTCACATCTCAAAGATTATCAGTAGGAAAGAGAGACCGGAAGTGTAGCAAAAGGCGAGCTAGTACCGGCAGGAATAGGATGCTGGTACACCAAGTAGAGCTAGAGGCTGCATAAGGTTACGAAAATGTTGGGTATAGGTAGAGGCAACCTTGACTCCTTTGCAACCTGTTTCCGAAAAATCTTTTAAATGAACAATATTTTTTCATTTGAAATCGGGGCTAACGAAACAAATAGGCCAAGCAAACTGAATAATAGACTACTTTCGCTCATATCCTATCCCCATGGTGTGGGACCCATAAAAACTATTTTGAGCAGGAAAAAAAAGCTCTGTTTGTCATCCGTATCTGCTTCCACTTGTTTCGATCTTTTCAATTACGCTGGGTTTTCCATCTCGATTTCGCGTTGGATAAGGCACCCCAGGACTGGTAAAAACATCTTACTGGGGCTTAATTTGCCAAAACCAGATTGAAAAATGACGTAACGGATTTTGGGAAGCCATCTCTCATGCTCTGAATTCAGGGAAATCTATATTTCTATTGGATGGGGCTTTTTCTCTCTATCTCATAAGAAAATAAGGAAAAGACGTTTCAAATTGCTTACTCGTTTGCCTCTCTCAATTCAATAACTGATGTGAAGACGACCAAACCCTAGAATTAGTTGCATCGGGATAGTTTAACCCGAATCATCATAGAAGTGGTTCAATTCCCAATCCCGTCGCGGGTTAATATAATACAGAGAAGGATAGGGAACCTAGCGCTGGAGTGTCACCCCGGCTTAGCTTAGTACGATTCACCAATTTGAGCCTGAGCTAAGTTCGGTGTCGACAGTGTCGATAGTGTCAATAGTGTCGATAGTGTCGATAGTGTCAATAGTGTCGATAGTGTCAATAGTGTCAATAGTGTCGATAGTGTCGATAGTGTCGATAGTGTCGACACTGTCGACGGTTGCGACGGGGTGGGGCGAAAGCTACGTGGCGCCAGCTAGAGCTTGCGCTCGACAGGGATCTCAACCCCGAGGAAGCTAAGGCTGATTTGTTTCAGGAAGGTGTCCAAGGAGGCGAGGGTGGCATCTACGTCCGATCGGCGTGTGAGTAGGACTAACCCATCGTTTTCGAAACTGAGCGGCACCCCAAGCCGCTTCACCTCAATGTGTTCCGCCAGGTACATCAGGAGAGCGACTTCGTGAGACGCCAGGATCCGGGAGGTTAGCAAGCCTTCATGATACCTACTGCCGCGGGGCCTGTCCCGACTAGACTCCTCCTCCTGTTTGCCGTAGTAGGGGCTTAAACGGGTAGGGAGGTGGACAGAGCTCCTGGACCCCAGCGTGGTTTGGAAGTGGGCCAGTTCTTGCAGAATCGGGTGAGCGAGAACCTCCCGGAGGTACAAGTCAAGGCCCGTTTCCTCGCCACCGCCATACGCCTCCTTGACACAAGCGGATATCGCCCCCTGCCTGCTGGTTAAGCTTGCTCCATTTAGCCCCGAATAGAGGATGCGCTTGAGCAGGGCTTTGGGACACCCTCCTCCTCCTCCCCATTTGTCGAAGATGAAGGCCCAAAAGGCCCCTGACCCGTAAGCTTGCCACGTGTTAGGAGCCTTGGTGGGCCCCATAAGACCTGCATAGATCCCCGTATGGCAGGCCACCATGTCCACTTCCTCCAGCCCAAGCCCTTCCGGAAGGATGAGCAAGTCAATAACCTGCCGTATGACGCGCTTGAGGTCGCGCCTCAGGTTAGCTAGGGTGGCGGAGCCCTGCCCATTCCTGGGGACAAGCCGTGGGTAACCGGCGGATTCCTCGTAAGAGGTGGCAAATAGGTGCTGTACCGCGCACTTTCTTTTGAAGTAGGTGCTCACCCCCGGGCGGAAGGATCGGTAGAGCATGTAGCAAGCCTCGATGACGGGTGTACACTCCTTGTTGAGTAGATTAACTAACTCCTGATAACGGGCGGGAGTGGACGCCAGCCTGGATTTCCCCTGCTCCAACGGGCCGGCTAATGGATAGGGCACGCCGGCCAGGGTCGTACTAGGCACCA